TTTAATAAAAACAATTTCAAATCGACATAAATCGATAGGCGTATTCGTCGGCCTGGGTCAAAATACTTGATTTGTTCAGGGAGTATTGACATTTATATTAAAAAAAAAAAATATTACGTATAAAAGAGGACTACAGAGTTTCTCTTTGTTTGAATCTTGGTATTTTGTACTAATATTATAATTGACCTTTTTTTTTTACACTTTTTAAATAAGCATTTAACTCAATTATTTAAGAATTTGACCCTTGCTTTTTGTCCTTGCCTTTGGTGTATCAAAAGGTACGGTTTTCTAAACAATGTAAAAAGGTTGCCTTTTTATAAAAACTTTTTTTCTTAATTACGACTGACCACTTTAAATTCTACGGGTAATTTTAATAAACGCAAATTTTTAATTAAAAACTGCTTTTGGGCAGCATTTGCAAGCATAATCGTTATGTGAGATGATATTGTTTGTAAACTAAATTGTTCTCGGGTTTTCTTAAACACAAAAGGTGACCGGATAAGGGTGAGTAATTTTTTAGAATTTTTTCTTTGTACTAACTTTGTATTGATAGCGCTTAGACTACTTAATTGCTTAGACAATTTAAAAAAACACCGATCAAAATAGTAACTTTGCTGTAATTTTTCAAAAAAATTTTGTTTTAAATTGAAATTATTGGTTAGTTGAGAGCCTGCTATTTTGCTATTTGATTTATAGCCGTTAGTATGGTTAATCGCTTTGCGTTTACTTTGTTGCTTTTGATACCTCGGTAATATGATGCTTTGGCAGTTTAATAAATCAGTATAGCTTGAAGCGAAGATCCCCAGCACAACAGGTGAAAATTGGTCTTTTGAAGCACATACGCTCTTTTTATGCGCATACGCATACACCCTTTTGAGCACTTTTGAGTAAAGTACCGATCTTATTGTGCATAATTCAAAATATGTGTGTAGTTGCTTTGCGCAAAGAGAGCTTAAATAATTTATTAACTTTTCAATTGTATTTATAGCGCCGCCGATATCTTTTGCCTGACATATGGGATAACTTCTAAAACTTATAATTAGTTCCCTGTTTTGGCTAATTTCAGCATGATTGAAGGGTGTATGCATACGCCCTTTTGAAGGGCCTACGCATACACCCTTTTGATACAATCTTTTATTAAATGTTGATATTGTAACACAGTGCGGCTGTTTTAGCTCCGTCACTTGGTCTTCATTTGCAATATCATTTTTATTATGTTGTTTTTTGATAAGCATTGTTATTATAATTATTTATTATGATCATTTATTATGATCATTTATTATGATCATTTATTATGAGTATTTATTATGATATAAAAAACGTGGATTCGTTTGTATATATTAATCAATATTGTAAACTGCTTCGATTTCCTATCACCTTTTTTTTTATGTTAGCTTATGAACGCCTTACAGAGTATTTGGATCGACTGCTTTTTCGTAATTCGACCGGCTTACAATCCAATACTCCACGAATTACCCTATATTGAACACCTGGGATATCTCGCACACGGCCCCCGCGTATTAAAACGCAACTGTGCTCTTGTAAATTGTGTCCAATACCTGGGATATTCGCGATTATACTTTTTGAGTTACTTAATCGAATTTTAGCAACTTTGCGAATGCCTGAATTCGGTTTTTTTGGTGTTGTCGTATACACTCGAACACAAATACCAAATTTCTGAGGACATTTTTGCAAAGCCTTTTTTCTATTACGCTTTATTTTTGGTTTTCTTATGCGTTTTAACAATTTTGCTAATGTGCTCATTTTACTGGTTAAATCTATTTGTTTCTGAAAACCACTAATACCTTTTGTTTGTCTTTTGTTAATAAAAGGATTCTACAAAGGCAAACAAAAAGCAATGGTACGGTTTACTGAGTATTTTATTTTTCTACTATTAGTAGTAGTAGTTAAACAAGTTATATCAATCGTTTTTAAACCTAAAAAAGCTTGATTGACGCTTATTTGTCAGAAAAGCAGGATTTGAACCCGCATATCCAGCACCCAAAGCTGGTATGTTGCCTATTACATCATTTTCTGAAAACTGCTGTCTTTTGTCTTTGCTTTTGAAGCGCATACGCCCTTTCAATTATAGATTGGCCCCCCTATCACTGGGGATAACCATTTAATCATGTGTTTATTAAAATAATTCAAAACTGTATAACATTGCAGTTGTGAACAAAAACCAAGCTAAGCTTATAGGTAATAGCACTTTCCAACCTAGTACCATTAGCCTGTCGTACCGGTATCGTGGTAAGCACGCTCTTACAAAAATAAACAAAAATAACCAAATAAGCGTTTTTAACGCTAACCAAACTGGCCCTGGAATAATATAAAAAACATATATGTTAAACGGTGGTAGCCACCCACCTAGAAAAAAAATCGTTACAAGAGTGCTCATTAAAATCATAGCCCCGTATTCGGCTAAAAAAAATAAGCTAAATCCTGATGAACTATATTCTGTAAAATAACCCGCTACTAGCTCTGCCTCCGCCTCAGGAAGGTCAAATGGTGCTCGATTTGTTTCGGCTAAACAAGCTATGAAAAACATAATTAGAGCTGGCCAGTGAGCCAAGGCAAACCAGCACTGTTCTTGTGCTAAAACAATTTCAGTTAAGTTTAAACTACCAACAGTAACTATAACGGTCAACAATATTAACCCTATACTGACTTCATAACTAATCATCTGAGCCGCTGATCTCAAGCTGCCTAGAAAGGCATACTTTGAGTTAGAACTCCAGCCACTGGTTATTATCCCGTATACTCCTAGAGAGCTTATTGCAAATATATACAAAATACCGATATTAAAGTCTGCGATAGCCATGCTATATCCAAAAGGAATCCCTGCCCAAGCAATTGTGCTGCATATGAAGCTTAATATTGGCGCAGTTAAAAAAATCAGTAAATTAGCGTTCGTTGGAATTAGAGGCTCTTTAACAATAAGTTTAAGGCCGTCGGCAATTGGCTGAAGTAACCCTATAAACCCTACAACATTTGGCCCTTTACGTCTTTGGCATGCCGCCATTACTTTGCGTTCTGACAAGGTCAAAAATGCAGTGGCTAATAATCCAACGACCATTACAGCGATTACTTTTATTGTAACAATAAGCATTTTTAAAATTTATAATTAGTGCGGCCTCATTTATCCAAAAAGCCTTTTTTTTTGTAAACATTATAATTATTTATATTTAATTAATTGTTTTCTTTGTTATTTACTCAAGCAATCCGTGCAATTTGATTTACATTTCTTGCAGCTTAATGTTAACCCAATCAACGTAATCTTGTTCGCGAACAGCTTCTAGCGCAATCGGCATCATTCCGTGACTTGACCCACATAGCTCCGAGCATTGCCCATAAAAAACACCTTGTCTTTTTATAAACAGCATTGTTTGGTTTAACCTACCAGGAATCGCGTCAAGTTTAACACCTAAACTTGGAACAGCAAAACTATGAATTACGTCACCTCCGCTTGTAAGCAGCCTTATGTGTTTATTTACAGGTAAAACTAGACGATTATCAACATCTAGTAAACGTAGCTGCCCTTGTTCCAAATCATCATCTTGCAATATGTTGCTATCAAATGTAATACCGTTTGTCACTAAGCCGTCATGTACTTCGTAATCACCATACTCATAGCTCCAGTACCACTGTCGCCCAATTGCCTTTATTGTTAAGCTAGGTTCAATTACTTCATCCAGGCTATATAACAAAGTAAAACTTGGTATTGCGATTACACATAGGATTAACGCAGGAACGGTAGTCCAAATGATTTCGATTAGGCTATGGTGGTGCACTTTATAACTAATATCTGAGCTATTGGCACTAAATTTATATAGTATAGCACACATCATGTACAGAACAAAACCCGCAACAAATAGCATAATTGCCCAAATATCCGAGTGTAAAGCAATAAGGCCCTCCATTAAAGGACTTGCCGGTTCTTGAAAACCAAGACGATCAAACATGGTGCTAGTTGCACTCAGCGGAGCATCACAAAAACTAATCCCGCATGTATTAAAAAATGTGATTAATATACAATAATACAATTTTTTTAAAAACATAATAAAATTTATTATTAGTCGGCTATTCATTTCTGTTCAATTTATTTATCCAAAACAAACAATAGAAATAAATAGCTCTCAATTGCAGTATTACGCAGTCTAGGATTCGAACCTTCCCAAAACCTTTGTTTCTATAACAATTTTTAACTGCTATGTTGGCGAAATAAAAACATGTGAGCTTACTACTAGGAAACACATACTTCGTAAGGAGTAACAAAAAAAAAGAACCTTTCAAACAAGGGGGGGTGCATTTGTTTTAAATAATCAATAAGCATGTAACCATTAGTACAAAAATTCTAAAATCCAGAAATAATATTATATTAGTAAAACACAGCATAGTTAACCCACACATAGCGGCAATAATCATTATTGTAGCGTAATGATAGATTAAGCCAGACTGGGTAGCGCCTAATTTAATATATATGCTTTTTAGAAATTTCGGCAATCCAAGCCCAAACATAGGTAATAGCTCAAGCAACCCTTTATCAAATATTTTTACAAAGTCGTACCCTATTTTATACGCGTTATATGCCACTAGTTCATTTAATATTTTATCGTAAAACCAACGTTGGTTTAAAAATAAATAAACTTTGCTCAAATGGTTCGACGCTATTTGATAAGCTCCAGAAACCCAAGTTATACTAAATAAATAAGCAATTAGTGCGCCCGATATAGTTAATATTAAAGGAAGAGTTTTGACAAATTGAGACAAGAATTCCGCCTCTATCATAATACCATTGTTAGGTTTTATAAAAATTGAGTTATTCCAAAAGTCACTGCCAAGCCCTATAAACATAGGTTTAAAAAACCAACCTGCATAAATCGAACCAACAGCTAATATAAGTAATACTATACCCATAACCCAGTCGGCATCGTGAGCTTTGGCGTTTTGTTTATATATATTTGTGTACTTGTTCTTATGCTCAAGGTTGTTTTTTCTAGTATAGGGTGTTAAAACGCTGCTATTGGTTTCGGAAAGTTGGCTAATATTCGTATGGAAACATAAGAATAAGAGTCTAAAACTGTAATATGACGTAGTAAACACACTAAAACAAGTTAACAAATAACTAAAATGAGCTGCCACGCTATAGCGCGCATAAGCTAATTCTAATATTACATCTTTTGAATAAAATCCGGTTAAAAAGGGTGTTCCTACTAGGGCTAAGGTACCAATAAGCAGAGCCGTATAACTAAAAATAAGAATTTGTTGCAGACCAGCGAACTTTCGCACATCTTGTTCATTTGCCAAAGCGTGAATAACTGCACCAGCAGTTAAAAAAAGTAAAGCTTTAAAAAATGCGTGATTGAACAAATGAAAAATCCCTACGTTGTAATTTGAAAGACCACAAATTGTAACCATATAACCTAGTTGACTACACGTACTGTAAGCTATAATAGACTTAAAGTCATTTTGGACTAATCCGATAGTCCCTGCAAAAATCGTTGTGATTGCTCCTATTACAGCTATTATAACCGTTGCATAGGGAGCAAACTCTAACAATGGGCTAGTTCTGGCTAATAAAAACACGCCGGCAGTTCATGAATGTTTTATGTGAAAGAAACACATAAGACTTGCTTTTAAAAACAAGATCGGACTGTATATTTAACTTTTCAGATCCTTCTTCCAATTACATAATTTAATGATTTCTATAAGACCGTGCTCAGTAAGATGCGCTTTTTTCATTGAAAGCTTATGAATCTTAGACCACATGGAAAAGTCTACGCTTTTTTTTGTTTTTAAGCAGAACCGCTGCAAATATTTAACCAAATAAATTAATAATTTTTTATTGCTTAAATAAAACACGTACCCCTTCCATGACGGATCAAAACGAATATTTGTTTGAGCTTTAATGTTAAATAGGTTTCGAATTAATAGAAGCACATCTGACTGTTTTTGTGATATGGCGAAATCAATTAATAGAGTTTTACCTGATTTCAAAGTATTGCTGCTCCTCACTCTCGCCGCAAAGTAACCTTCAGCATCAATAAACCCACTTAGCCAGCTATTATTAAAAGACGGCTGAATGTCTGAATTTATTGCTTCGATTTGCTGATTGTATTGCTTATTTAGCACGTTTAACCAAGCTTTAAATTGTTGTTTTTTATGATTAGTAATTAAATTTCCGTTAAACAGGTGGGCTAAACGTATAAAATTTTGTTTACCGGTAATATAAAAAACTCCTACATTTTTATGCCTGTCTGTGCGTGTGAGTATTTTACCAAAACCCAAAATTGACTTTATTTTATATAATAAATTAATATCTTTTAAATCTTGGGTTAAATCAAAGTATACTTTATTATGACTAATTATAAAACTCCCGTCTCCTTCTACAAAACCAATTAGCCATATTAAAAAAGTAGTACCTACCTTTACATTATGACACGGCTTATTGGCCGTAAAGCGTGAAAACTGAAAAGTTATTCTGCGTGCAGTCTCTGAGGATCTTCTTCGCGTGCTATATACATAGCAGGGGCAAATAATTTCCTGCTGATTGACCCTATAAATAAATAAAAAATTTTTAATCATATTATTTTTTTTTAATTAAACATTAAGGTTTTATTATAAATCTCATATTATTAGTATACACATTTATCATATAAATGAAAATAAACAGTACTTATAACAGTATTTATAAGCTTAATCTTTTTTTTGGTTATTCCAGCATATAGCAGAATGAAAATTATATATATATATATAATCCGGCAACAGTTTACTTTACCATTGTTGCGGCGTGTAATAAAGCGCTAACAGGCGTTGGTGCGTTCATGGCGTTGGGCAGCCACGCGTGCAAACCAAACTGCCCAGACTTACCCATTGCACCTATAAATAATAAAATGCAAGAAAAATCTAGTAATGACCATTGGGTACTGGTATACCCTGCTATTTGTAAAGCTGCAAGACTATAAAAATCGGCGACACAAGTAAATAATGCTTGATAACAAGTTGTTTTGTAACAGAAAAACAAGCAGATTATTCCTAGCGCCAAAGCAATATCTCCTACTCTATTCAATAACATTGCTTGAATAGCTGCTTTACTCGCCTGAAGGCGAGTAAACCAAAAACTAATAAGTAAAAAGGAGGCTAAACCAACGCCTTCCCAGCCCACAAACAATTGTATATAGTTATCAGCTGTTACTAGCATTAACATTGCTACAGTAAACAACTTTAAATAACTTATAAATCTTATAAAATGGGGGTCCTCAATCATATAAGAGCAACTATAGAGTACCACTAAACAGCTAATTAATGTTACAACAACGCACATTACTGCGGTTAAAGTATCAAATAAAAAACCCCAGTTGGCGTCAAACAGGCCGCTATGAAAATAACTTGCGTAAGTTATTTGGCAGGGGCAACGGCAAAGCGCGACCTCATAAAAAATTGTAAAGCTTATCAGTGCTGAACAAACCGCGCTTAGCAAACTTAAAACAATTGTTCCTCGAGGGCCGATATATCGTCCAAATAGACCTATGCAAACAAAAGTAATTAAAGGTAAAGTCAATAAAGCTAGATACATTGTTAAATGTTTTATAAATTTTTATTTGATATTTAAGGTTATGAAAAGAATGACTCTGTTTTAACTTTACATAACTAGGCTGGCAGGATTCGAACCAACACCAAAGGTGGTATTACCGTTTAATTACAGCCTACTTTGTTCTAAAAATTACATTATCCAATATGTGTTGATAGAGATCCAATTTTTTGCCATTTTTTGACTTTAAAACATTTGTTAATTGACACAACTGTCTATCACTATTAATAGTTCTCATTATTTGATACGCCGATGCTGAAGCATCATAGAAAACACCTACTCTGTCATACACTCCTTGCCGAATAAGTAATAATTGGCCTACTTGTATCAAACTAAGCTTCTCCGCTAAAAGATCTTCCAATAGTAACTCTTCAAATTTATCGTTATTAATTAGACGATTTCCGAAAATAGCGTTCCATTTTTCAATAATAGCATTTTCTACTAAAACTTCCTTTAATAACAGGCTAAATTTTGCCATTGTGTATTTATTTTTTTTACGATTTACAAAAGATTTATCACTATGAAACCGAATTAAGCTTCTTGCGAATTGATCCAGTTGAATATTCAAATGTCCAATCCGATAAATACGGCTTCTAAAATCCTGAAAGGCTGGCCAATAAATAGCCTTATTGGTATACAGCGCACAAATAGTTAGGATGTCTTGATTTTTTAGAGTTTTAAACTTTTTTGACATACGCTCTTTTGTAGCAGCATCTCTAGCCTGTTCCTTTTGAATACCATAAACCTGTAGCCACTTGTTATTAACCTCCAATACTATATCTTCTGTAGGACGTACCCACTTATTCGATAATAGAAGGATTTCGCTGTTAGTTGCTTATTGACAGTGTAACTAAGCAAATGAATGCTTTAGGTTGATCCTCTAGAGTGAACAACTTTATATCAAAGTTGCCTTGTTTAGTTTTCAATTTGCGATGATGCTTCTTTATAATATTTTCCCAGTCCAAGTTTTTCAAATCCTTCGGAATTATTGAATAACATGCCGAAGTATTTGGAAATGTTAAACGCCCAAGTTCAGTAAGCATTTGAAATACGTATAACTTTAGATCTTTATTATCACTGACTTTATTTAACTCGCTTTCTAAAAACACTAAATATAATATGAGATTAAACCTTTACTAAAAGATTTTTGCTCATCGATTTGACTTTGTAAAACGGAAGGCTGAAATGCAATTTCGGCATTTATACCATTTTGGTTTAATACCTTTTTAATATGCTTATTTTGCTCCTCTAAGGAAGCCCCCCCCTTTAACAATAGGGGATTTTTGTTTTTTAGATCACTATGATATCTATTATTAAATTTAAGGTTTTTCATAAATATTACGAATATCTTAGTCATGCTATACATACATTATATATTATATATTTATTATCGACCTTCGTTCTTATTTCTAAAAAATAATAACTGATAGGCGGAAAATACTATTTATCAGAAGCCTTAACTACTAAAAAGGTTCTTTTTACAAAAGAGGGCAAACCCCCCTCCCCTGCCCGTAGAAGGTGTAAGAATCGAACTTACATGCTTACGCATTGCTAACCTAGAAGCAACCTTATAAAATTTAACCTTGATTATAAAGGCTTTTAAAATTTAACCTTGATTTATAAAAGTGTATAACTTGTTTAACTAAATTTTGTGAGCAACAGTATAGTTGTTTATCTTTTGTATAAAACGTCCTAAAATCGAATTATAATTCAAAGCTATTTTATAATTGTGCTTTTTATGTACACTAATTGAATATTTCAATAATTAAAGCCGTTGACTTAAAAGCAATTATATTTTTATTTGGATTGCTTTACGTTTCCTGTGCACTTTTAACCCGAATAAATTTCCTGTCTTATACCTCGTATAAACGCCCTAAAACCAAATTTAAACTTCAAAGGGATTATTTCATTATCTGGAAACAGTAATTCTCCAGTATTTGAATTTAAAAGCTTCCCCATGTCAAGCTCATCTTCTAATGCGCTATTTTCAAAATAGTCTATAATAAAAGCCCACTTCACTTTATCCCTTCTTGACGAAGATTTTAGAATTGGTTTTAGAAGCGCCGCCATTTCGTCCGAAGGGATACACTGTACCTCATGGCCGATATCATTTTCAAACTTACTATTTTGCTCTAGAAGCTCTTTAAGCCTTTCCACGAATTTACCAAAATCACTGTTTGTTTTGTTAAAGGCGGTGCATATAACAAGCAACCAATTAAATAGATTGTACGCATGCGTTTTTTGGGCTAACATTAAGCCTGTTTTGTAGCTTTCCTTTAACTCAACACTATTCTTGGGTTTAACAAAAACACTATCGTGGATTGTACCTAGAGATACATCTGCCTTTAAAGTATTTATGACATTATGGCATATCAGCGCGTCAAAAAAATGTATATAGTTTGCCACTAATGCAGTTATGGCCTTGCTTTTTGATTTTACAAAGTTACCTTGCTCTAATAAAATTTTTTAGTGTCTTTAACAGGTCTAGTTAAAGAAACCTTTTGTCTTTTATACCTAGAAATATAGGATTTGTCTTTATAATAAAGATATAACGTCTCAGTTTCTTCTTTATAATAAGCAATATGGGTAGAACTATAATACCCTCTTATAATAAACTCGTCCAAATCAAATAAAAATGCTCCTATAGCCCGAAGCATTTTCATAAAAACACCCACTCTAGCAAACAGCATGCAGCTTTTTAGATGTGTTATTATGTGGTTAGCTATTTTTTTTTAATGTAACGGGATTTGAGGGTAAAAATGAGCCTTTTTCAAAAAAAAACTTTTAAATCTTCGGCAAAGCCAATAGGCGTTTTACCATAAATTAAGGGCATTACAATTGCTTTTACTAAACACCTATCAACATTTTGTTTAAAGTACTTGATATACATGGTGGCAAGCTCCGCGTCTTTAGTTTTTTGTTCTGTTTTTTTAAAATAAGCATATCAATTTTTATAATTCGATTAATTTATACAAATTGGATTTTAAAAAAAGGGCTTTATACAGCAAAAAACTTTATTTTTAAAGTTTCAAAATAACCTTGACATTATATTTATATTAGTTATCAATTTAACACTACACGCATATGTATTTTATACGCTTGTATTAAATCTGCTTAGATTTTGCTTTTCTGCCAATATTACTTAATTTACACTCTGCGGGAATCGAACCCGCGTTTATACTGTGAAAAAGTATTGTCCTGGTCCACTAGACGAAGAGTGCTTATAAAAATAACGTCATGTGAATCTTTTTAAAGCTTCTTTTAAACAGGTGCTATTATACTGATGCGCTATAACTAACTGATTTAATTTTAAACCATATAATTAAACAGGTTATTATCTTTATTTGATTTATCAGTATTACACGTTAGCCCTTGCTTTTGTTGGCTTGGCTTGGCTTGGCTTGGCTTGGCTTGGCTTGGCTTGGCTTGGCCCTTTGTATCGTATACGCCCCTTTGTAAAAGCAACGTTTAATCAATAACATTTCGGTTTATAGGGGGGGGCCTAGATTGGAAGGATTCGAACCTTCTTTATTCCGACCAAAACGGAATGTTTTACCGTTAAACTACAATCTAAAAAATTTTCTAAACTTAATATAGCAAGCATATTGTATATAAGGCGTTTCAATAAGCGCTCTACTAGAATTGAACTAGTATTATAAGTTTCGAAGACTTATGTTTTATCCTTTAAACTAAGAGCGCGAATTATTCATGAAATCATTTTCTATTCTATGCTCCCTATTACAGACCAAAATACTGAAATTCTCTGTACCTTTACTTTTTGTTTTTGTGCATTTATATTTTAATATTGTATAGTAAAAGCTTAATAGAATTAGGGTTTTAAATGAATCAACACTTGGGTATTCAAATTTTTATGTAGTTTATGCTAAAACTTAAAACAATATTAACATATTGCACGCTATAGAAACATGCTGTGTTGTTCAATTAGCTTATTATACTTAAGCCAATCGAAGTTTTTTTACAGAGTTTTTGAAAAATTTCGTCTAACTGAGGTTTTGTAATGCCGCTAAATTCAAACAGTAACTGACCCGGACGAACTTTGGCTACCCAGTGGCTAATTGAGCCCTTTCCTTTCCCCATACGCGTTTCTGCAGGGCGTGCACTTACGGGGCAATCACAGCAGATTCGTGTCCATACTCGTCCCTTCTTTTTTAAGGCCTTTGCAATATCTAGCTTTATTGTCTCTACATATGCGGCACTTATTGTTGCATGTTGAACACTATAGATTCCATATAATCCAAATAGCAGCCTTTTACTACTAACTGAATAGTTCATTTGAGTTTTTAAATATACATGGTTCGAGTTAATCGGCCAGGATGTATCGTTTGGTTTTTGTTTTGAGTAAAAAATGTCATTTGATCGTTTTAGTAATCCTTGAAAGTTTTCACCACGATCAAGCACGTAGGGATTTACTACTTCATTCAGTTTACGATTTATTGGTACCAAGTCCAACAATTTTGAAGTAGTTGCATTGTTTAATGAGCTTAAAAAAATCACTTTTGTATTTTTTCCTTTGTGCCGTAGTTTCCGTTCACGGTATATAAGTTTGCGTGTTTTTGTTTTTTTTCTAAAATACAGCTTAAACGCTAATTTTTTTGGTATTGTTGCCATCTGTTTATTCTTTTTTAACCCTTATAATAAATAAAGTTGTCTAGGGATTATTCCCTAGAATAAAAGCTATATAATACACTGACTTGTTTTTATTTCTATTATGTGTTATTGTTTGATTCTATTATACGAGAAGCCAGTTATTTTTTTATAATTAAGGCAGTATTATTTTTCAATAGCATTTGAAAGTTTGCATGAAGTACAGCTTGACGGCTATTGGCTAAGCAATGTTTAAACTGATTTCGCCATATTAGGGTGCATATTTGGCTTTCTAGTATTGCAATTAAATCTGGTGTTGACCTTGCACTGGTGTGCCTACTAATAAAGCAATATGGTATTGTAGCTGTATTTTTTCCTTTGTAACCAAGGGCTTTTGTTAAAGCTAAAGTAATAAAATTTTTTAGTTTATTTCTGCTTAAATAGTGAAATGTTTTGCTTAATTTTCCCAGTTGGTTCGAAATTAAAATATGATGGCTATGGCTATGCTTTCGTCGATTATACAAGGGATAGAGCCGATTATTTTCTATTCTTATTCTGTTATATAACACCTGTTTAAAGCCCGTTGTACTCGTAGAGCCTTTTAAAAAACTAAATAGAATTAATTTTACTAAAGCGTTGTTAGCGGTTAACAATTGATTTAGAAAACCACTAAACTTTATTGGTTTTGTTTTTTTTAGCAAAGACTCTGTTGTATTAGATAGCAAAGTCAGCTGCTTAGAATAGCCTCCCGCGACTTTACTAACCTTAAGGTTATTCAAATGATTTATTATTTTAGTGTTCTTTAATTTTTTACTATTTGAAGTCATTGAGCTGGTAATTTATTATAGTATATTTGCTCACCTGAGGCATAAACTTTATTAAATGGGCCTATTACCACTTTTGTATCGTATACGCCCCTTACTTTTGCTTTATTTAAAAGGCAAAAGTAAGTAAATAAAAGTAATACTAGCTTATATGTAAACTATATGACTATTCAAGTTTAAATAATCATAAATTTATAAATATAGTTTGACAATTTTACTAACCATTTTTCTATAAAACGCTGATTATTGTAGCCATGTTTAGCGTTTTTTTAAATTGGCCATTTTTGCTCGCTTTTTTGTTAAAGCAAACGCCCCAAATTTAAAGCCTACATGATGTTCGGTTATTTTTATAGGTACTGGCCTTAAACCATTGAAAATATATATTGTTTGCCCAATTAATCGGGGAGTGATCGTCGCCATTCGCTGGTATACTATAGTGCGATTAATAACTCTATCACAATTTTGTAAATTTAAAATAATATGTGGTATTTTCCAAGAAGATCGAGACATTTATTTATATTGATTGAATTATAAAAAGAAAAAATTAATTCTCTGATTGTTACGCTTACGCCCTTTTTTTTTATTAAAATACAATTACGCTGCCACTCATTTACAATCGCCGTTTTGCGGGCGGTTTTGTGCCATTATGAGCAACACTGGTGCAATCTTTTAATAAAAGCACCGTAAAATGTTGATTAAATAAGTTTAAAATAAAGCGCTTAGAAGAAATAGTACCTTTACAATGCAGTACCAAGTACTTCAAGCCAAGACCAAAAATTTTTTCTGTTACAGCATTATACACCATTCTTTGTGTATATCTAGTTTTTCGTCGGCTATTGGAACTGGCACTTGCAGACATACGACCTCCGCTGATAGACCACAATGTTTTTTTTTGACCAAATAAAGTCGAAATTACACAGTGCAGATTATTTTTCGTCTTATTCACATGTATTAAACAAAACTGGCTCGGCTGCAAATCTTTTAATTGTTTTAAAGAGTTTATACTATATTGTTGTTTTTTTGTTAACATTTGTTTTGAATAAATATTAAATTTATTTTGTAGAATACGATATTTTTTGTTGCTTTTGCATAATTAAACATTACGAAATATTTAAGCTCACAAATATGCCACTGGCCATTTTAGTACTTAGTTCTCAAAGGAAGTCAAGGTTTAAAAATCGTCGTAATGCTTATAAACTTTGTTCACATATTATAACACTATAACAACTTGCTATTCTAGTAAAGCGTATTTTGATTTTAAAAAGATTGATTTTAAAAAGATTGATTTTAAAAAGATTGATTTTAAAAAGATTGATTTTAAAAAGATTGATTTTAAAAAGATTGATTTTAAAAAGATTGATTTAAAAAGTAACTTAGGTAGACCCCAAGGGTCTATCAACTGAATTCGCTGTAAAGTGCTTATTTGTGCTTTGTTTGATATGTATGTCTTTATGCCCAGTCAAGTGCTCCTTTTGACCATTCATAAAAAAAACCAACCGTTAAAATTAGTAGAAAGCTTATTCCAACCCAGTATCCCATTGAACCAATGTCCGCGAGTGCAATACTAAACGGGAAACAAAACAAGATCTCTAGATCCATTATAAGAAATAACAAAGCAACAAGATAAAATCTAACGTCAAATTTAGACCTAGCGTCGTCAAATGGGTCAAAGCCGCATTCATATTGCGCAGTTTTTTCACTATTCAGTCTCCGGAATGCTACAAGAAAAGCTGCCCCACTGAAAATAATTGCGAACCCTGCAGCAACAATAAGATAAATTAGTATTGCTAGATAGTCAAACATAATAAACTTTAATAAAATTTAAATAATTACTAATTACTTTGGATATAGTTTACCATATCTGTAATATACTCTTGCATACTGGATTCTGCATCAGAATCAAAATCTTTTGTGGCGATGATTGTTTCAACAAACGGCCAGCTGTAAGTAGTTAAATCATTCACTACCAATGTCATAAACTGGTTTATTTGGTCTAGACTTAGTATGTCTAAGTAACCTTTTGATCCCGCATATAGCATTACTACCTGAATTGGTGTCGAAGTTGTTGCAAATTGGTCTTGCTTTAGTATTTGAGTTAGTCGTTCACCACGCTCCAATACTTTTTTTGTACTTGCATCAAGATCACTTGCAAATTGTGCAAATGCTGCGTTTTCACGATATTGGGCTAGTAATAGCTTTAATTGTCCAGCAACCTTTTTCATTGCTTTTATTTGAGCAGCCGATCCTACACGGCTTACGCTAAGACCTACATTTATAGCTGGGCGGATTCCTTTAAAAAATAAGTCCGCCTCAAGTGCGCATTGACCATCAGTAATAGAAATTACATTGGTTGGAATATAAGCACTTAAATCCCCAGCCTGTGTTTCAATAATTGGTAATGCAGTTAGACTATATCCTTTGCCCATATTCGCAGCTCTTTCGAGTAGTCGACTATGACAATAAAACACATCTCCGGGGTAGGCTTCTCGCCCAGGTGGTCGACGTAATAGCAGACTTAATTGGCGGTATGCCACGGCCTGCTTGCTTAAATCGTCATAAATAATCACTGTGGGTTCACCAATATCTCTAAAATATTCTGCAATCGTACATCCCGCGTAAGGCGCTAAAAACTGCAGTGGCGCTGAATCAGATGCCGTTGCCGCAATAATTACGGTCCAAGGCATTGCATTAACTTCTTCCAATTTTTTTGCAAGTTGAGCCACACTAGAGCGCTTTTGCCCAATTGCTACATATACACAAGTACTTCCAGCTTTCTCCGCACCAATACAGCTGCTTACTGTTTTTGAGCTAACATAGTCGGCCTCCAATTGACGTAGTGTTGTTTGGTGAATCATTGTGTCTACCGCAATTGCGGTTTTACCAGTTTGTCGATCACCAATTATCAACTCTCGTTGCAAACCTTATTTGTTTTTTTTAAAAACAATTTAGCCCTTGCTTTTGCAAGGGCAAAAGGCAAAAGCAAGGGCTAATTCAAAAGGTACGGATCATATATTTAACCCTGCTAAGCATTATTACATATACTAATAAAACCATTGTTTACAAAAATTTTGCCATACTAAAAATTGACTTGTATTCGGATTTGACAAATGATATTTTTTTTGCTTTATTTCAAAGTATTGGCCTAATAATAACATACGTTTTTGTTTTGAGCTTCGTAAAGGAAATTGTAAAATATATTTAACCCAAGCGAAGCAATGTTCATGATTGCTACAATGCCAATGGTATATCACATGGGGATGACGTGATGATTTGTTTGACGCCTGTTCAACAATAGTGCCGCAACCGAGGGCCCGCTGAATTTCAATCACATATTGCTTAAACGAGCTGGTGATTTTTAAACGGAGCTGATTATGGCCTCGGCTATGCATTAAGCGGAGGATTTTACCTTCTCCACCTGCTATAGTACTGTACTCAGCTGCTGCCCTACTTACGGGAATTGAAATAGAGCCGTCCGCGTCAAACAGCCCCGCAATATAAGCGCAGTTGTTGGTTAAAGGACCTGCTTTTTGGGGGTATATAGTAAAATGATCGCACAACTTAACAAATTGGGACCACCGTTTTGGATTTCGAATGTGACCGTTTACACGATGTAGTAAATTTCTTATAAGTTCTTGTTTATGAATTCTCAGCCTAATTGTTCGAGCGCCAGCTCTTGGTCTGATTATGCCACCAATTGTAGCTTTGATATTCAGTAGCATACGTTCGTCTTCGACGCCGGTTGTTAACTCAAATTGAGCTAAGCCCGCTACTGAAATATAAAAGTAACCGTCACCATCGATAACTCCTGCGAGCCAAGTGTTGAATTTATGTTTGTCATTATAGGATTTTTTTAACATAATAATAATCATTTTAGTTTTAAAAGCTATGCAATAACCTTGCTTTTGTTGGTCCTTTTGCAAGGGGTTATTCAAAAGGACCAACAAAAGCAAGGGCTAGGTTAATAAGCGTATGATCTCTGAGGATCCTGCTTTACATTCAATACATGTTTTGAGTTTCCTGCGAATTGTCTATAGTAAACATGCTTTTACTCTGGTTGGCTTTTGTTTTGATAAAAAGGGTTACATTTTTAGAAAAAGACTAATAACCAGGTCAATTTTACTTTGCTTTAAATTCAACATCCAACTTAGCTTAAAGCTGAGATGTTCTCGCATATAGCTTATTACTAAAAGCGTCTTATAACGCATTTGGGCCAGCTTGACCGTTACCAATTGGGACTAAACTATCTACAGCTCGAATTCCGGTGGCCATTGGAGAGTCAATTCTCGCACGTAGCTGAATACCCGGAGCTTTTCGCTCGATTAGCTCTTGTTTTGTCGCAGGTAAAGCGCCTTTGTTATCTAAAGGTTGACCTAAAGGATCTAGAACTCGTCCGCGTAAAAACAGTCCTGCCGGGACTGAAATAATACTTTTTGTACGGCGAGAAAAGTCTCCTTCTTTAAGCGCAGCGTCATTACCGAATAAAACGGCTCCCACAAATTGCTTTTCAAGATTTAAAGCCATACCTCGAATCACTTCTCCGGATTTTGGTAAAAACTCTAATAGCTCACCTGCTTGAACACCGTCTAATCCGTATACTCGCGCAATCCCATCAGCAATACTGTCAATTCTACCGCATTCAACGTATTCAAACTTTAATTTCTTAAATCGTCGTAGTAGTGTTTTTAATCCTGACGGAACGGCGTTTCTTTTTTTCGTCGAAAACGCCGGATTTTGTCTTAGTTTTTTTTTTAACGTATTTGTCATAAATCAGTATATTGATCTGCTTTTAATATATGCATGTATGCTTTTAACATAAATCAGTTCTCTTTTGTTTATATCCTTTTGCTAGAATAGACAAAAGCAAGGGCTTTTGTAAATCTAAAATTTGTTTTTAATATTTGATGTATATATAAATTAACTTATATATTTTTCTAAAAAAAAAGCCAGAGCTTAGAGTTAAACTAAAATGTACTAAAATGTACTTAATTATTCTTTTATAATTGAATTTAGTATAAATAATTAATTACTTTATATTTTTATGAGCAGCAGTAGATTCGAACTACTGGCCAAGCGTTCATGAGACGCTCGCTCTACCACCTGAGCTAGCTGCTCTACTGATTTCAAAACTGAAGCCATATAATAACCAATAAATAAAATTTAGTTTTACATGTTATAGCACATTAAGGCGTAAGCTACGCTTGTATGACTGGTATCCAAAATTAAACTAGGGTAAACTCCTATTAGTATACTCAGTATACAAAATGGTATTAAAGCAGCAAACTCACGGCGATTTAAATCACTGTATTTTTGAATGTATACTAGTTTCGTATTTCCAAAACAAATTCGACAGTATAATAGAAGCGCATATGCTCCGGTCAATACCATTGATGAGGCCGCTAAAATAGCTACTAGCTTATTTACTAAAAATACACTTGTAAAAATCAGCATTTCTGCCGCAAACGTAGGGCTTAATACCGGTAAACTGATATTTGCCATTGTTAACACTAACAACAAAGTTGATAGTAGAGGCATCGCCTGTGCGAGCCCCGAGAAATAATAAACTACCCGGGTTTTATAGCGATCATAAAGTATACCAATACACAAAAATAACCCCGGACTTACAACGCCATGGCCAATCATCATTAGCAAACTTCCTTCTAAACCTACAATATTAAATGCGAACATTCCTAATAAACAGCATCCCATATGAGCTACAGAGCTATATGCAACAATCTTCTTGACATCAATTTGACGTAAAGTAATTAAGCTTACATAAATAATACCAATTAAACATATCACATAAACTATTGGACTAAAGTAGATACACGCTAAAGGGAATAAACTTATACTCCAGCGAAAAAACCCGTAAGTTCCAAGTTTTAATAAAATTCCAGCTAGTATTATTGAGCCGCCTGTTGGAGCATTTGAGTGGGTTTCGGGTAACCAACCGTGCAAGGGAATTATGGGTGTTTTAACACCAAAGCTAATAAACCACAACACAAATAGAATTATCTGTCGACTTGGGCTAAAATAAGATGTGTTTAAAATATGCCAGTCTGTTGATCCACATTGAAAATACACGATTAAAACACCAACCAACATGGGCAACGATCCTATCAATGTGTAAATAAACATTTTATAAGCAGCTCGAATATTTCTTGGTTTAGAGCCATAAATTCCAACCAATAAAAACATAGGGATTAGAACAGCCTCAAAAAATAAATAAAATACCAGCAGGTCTTGGGCCGAAAAAGCCACAATTAAAATAACTTCCATTATTAAAAATATTAAACAGTAAGTCTTTAGGTATTCTGGGCCTTTGATCTCCAAGCTTGCAGGGATTTGCCAACCAATTAAAACGCATATTAAAGTTAAAAAAGTGGTCAATAAAATCAACCACAAGTTGATACCGTCTATACCAAAACCAAAACTAAAGTTAAATAAATTTCCGATACCGCTGTAAGTTTCTACATGGTATCTGAACTGAAAGTCCGCTGTAGTCGGGTCAAATAAAATCCAAATTATTAAACTTAATAAGAATGTAATTAATGAAGCAATTAAACTAATACTTCGAATTGTATTGACTCTCCAAGCGGGTAAAAACATAATAGCCAGTGCTGCTATAATAGGGACTAGCTTCAAACTAACCAATATATTGCTAGTCCCGTTACTAAAAATAAACTGCGTCAAAGACATATAGAAAAATATAAAAAGCGAATTTGTAGACGATCTAGACAATTTAAAAATTGTACACCTTATAACAGAGTATATATATACATATATAAAAGTAATAGATTTCTATAGCCTATAACCACTACAAATAATGAATGTATTATTAGATTATTATAAACACACGTGTATAATAATCAATAGTCAAATTAAAATGGTCTAAAAAAGCTGCTTACCCTTGCTTTTGTTGGCTTGGCTTGGCTTGGCTTGGCTTGGCTTGGCTTGGCTTGGCTTGGCTTGGCTTGGCTTGGCCCTTTTGCCCTTGCAAAAGCAAGGGAAGAGCAAAAGGCACGCGGAGTCTTTACTACCAAAATGCTAGATTAATTTCCTCGATAACAAACCCATACGTTAACACCGATTACACCAAATCTTGTACGTACAAAGCTTTGACTATAATTTAAATTTTGACGTAGCGTGCTTAATGGTACTTTGCCTACGCATTTACTGATTCGTTGAGCCATTGCTTTTTTTTGACTTCCCAAACGTCCGGTAATAGTTATGCGTACTCCGAGAATTGGGCAAATACTTCCCATGGATCGAATAAGTATACGAATGTCATTAATATACTGGTTTAAAACAGGTCGGGGGCTCTTTTTATCAGAATTACTCAACAATTGTATTATTTGATTTAATATCCAATTTGCGCACATTAAATTACTTGCATAAAATAAATCCCATTTAATTTGTGTTGCTATACTATGTTTTTTTGATTGTATTATTTTATAAGCCTCTTCTCTGTGACTTGACTTAACCATCAATGGCCCTTTATCAATTAGCGATACGGTTTTATATTGGCTATACTTTGGGTATAACTGAGGCTTATTGTAAACCAATTTGTCTTTTGTATAACCTACAAAAAGGTTGTGTTGATATACGTTATTTTGTTTGAAATTTAAAATAGCAGCGATTCTTAAACAATGTAACACAAATTGCGCAGTTTGCAATTTATAAAAGTCTCCTGATTGTTGACGAAAGTGATGTTTAAACGCTGCTTGAATTATTTTCTTTTCAACATATATTGTTTGTAAATTTGATAAATCAAAAGCAAAATGGCTAGCTAATATATATGTCACTAGTGCAGGTTTTATCCTACTAAAAACGCTTGGGCTTCTTGGATTGTATACGTTTGTAAATGAGTAGTGAATAAGTGAACTTTTTTTTTTTAAGCTTCGGTCTAGGGTTGGCATGTTTAAAAAACTTCTTTTGTGATGATTAATTACGCAATTACGGATCAAACGCCTTATTTTATTTTTAAATATATAAAACAGACTGTATGGTTTGAGAACTTAGACTACTACGTGTGAGATAAATAATCAATTGTTTATCTACTATGAGCCTGATATAATGAATGTTTAATCATACTAAAAAATTAATATGCATATAACAGAATCATCATAGGTAGCAGTCTAGGAATCATTTGAAAAAAAAAGCAGTTTTTTTTTTAAATTATCTGCCCTTACTGCTAGGATTGGATCGAACAATCATATTTAGCTCCGCAAACTAACGCTTTATCCATTAAGCTACAAGCAGTATTTTATTATGATTAAAATTGTTTTAGGATTTCGGTAAGATAAAAAAATTTTGAAATACAAAAAATGTATATAAAATAATATTAGCCTTTTGTGCAATATAAAAGACATATATTATTTTATACAAACTAACCCTTTAATAAACTAATGTATTGTACGCTAACTGTACGTCTCACCCGATACCAAATAATTATAAGAGCTAAACCAATAGCACTTTCAGCAGCAGCAACACACAATATGTACAAGGCAAACATTACACCCACTAAATCTTCCATGGCGGCAGCAAAAGTTAGCATTAATAGATTGATAGATAGTAGTGTAAGCTCTACAGCCAATAAGATACTGATAACTAGTCGGCGATTAAAAAAAATACCTGTTAGCCCAATCCAAAAAACAATCAATCCGGTAACAATCAATTGGTTAAACGTGTCGGATCCCGGGAATGTATTTGGCTGCCATAATAAGGCGCTCAAATCTGCTTCTATTACAGAAGGCATTAAATAATTTATTTTTTCAATAATCATTTTTCATTAATTTAAAATCATTGTGCTTTAACTTTAGTATTAATATAGTACTAATCGATATTAATACATAAATAACGTTTTTTTTAAAACATAGCGTTCGTTTGTTTTATATACAGAACAAAAAAAAAGGATTCAACAATTAGGGTTATAGTAAGTTTTTGGCGACTTTTATAACATTATGAGCAGCTTTAAATTTTTGTGCGTGTATTTTATTTTTTAATTCAAATGGTACTGTGGTATTTACTCGTTTAAACGCGAGTTGATGCTGCTTTTTGGTTTTCGCGCCGGCGCCGGCGCCGGCTTTTTTAAAAACAACGCATACGCCACAGTTTGAATAAAATTGGATTGTTGATCCGTCTTTACGGTATGTTAGGGCCTTTACCTGAACTAATAGTAAGTCCTGCAAACTGTTTTTTTTTATATTTACTATGCTAGCTTTAAGACCTGCTGACTTTTTGTATTCTTGCCTATTTAAAACCGTAGGCTTTACGTTTGAAATACTTACCTTTACACAATGCCCAATTTTAGCAGCTTTTTTTACTTTTTTTTTGTTAAAATTTATGCACTGGCCTTGCAAAAAATCGCTATTATCTTTAATTGAAATTTTAGTTTGCGTTTGTATCATTATTTATATTCAAAGTAATCTTTTGCTTTTATATTAATTTATATTGTTTTCATATAGCAAAGCAAAGGCAAAACAATATAAATTAATATAAAGGTCTTTATTAATTCAAGCAACTTTTAAGCCCTTTTATCAATTATTGAGGTTTAATCAAAATTCAAATTTATACAGAGCTTGTTTAATATATATACTATTTGTTTTTTAAATTAATTCACTATCTAATTGTTCCAGTTGGAATTCTTCAAAAATTGCAATGGCCGTTAGAATAGTATACTGATTTAATACGAAAACAAACAATGCGAGGGTTATCCCTAGGATTGTTTGAAAAAACCAAAATTGTTGCTTATTAAACAAGCCGGGCTTAACATTTGAGTAGTAATTAATTATTATAAACACTGCCCAATACTCTAATTTTGTGTACAATAATAGAAAATTTAAGGCAGCCTGATTTAACTGTATGCAATAAAAATAGTTTAGGTACACTATAAATAAACACGACCAGGTTTTTGCTTCATTTGAGCTAAGTGCTATAAAATGATCAACCGTAGGTTGATAGTCGCAGGCTACAAATGAACGGTGATTGCCCATTTTGTCACTATACACTGACAAATTGTCATGCTGATGACGGATAATAGCAGTACCTGATAATTGCTGCTCTGTTTGATGATTTTGTTTACAATTATGATTAATGTCACTATAGAAATTAAAGTCAACTGCTTGAACATTTGTAACAAACAGACCAGAAAAATATTCCAGCTGAAACCCCTGAGTAAAATATGAAAAACATTGCATTAAAATAAATACACAGGCAATATAAAAATTGCGGTAACATATTTCGAGTAAAATAGTAGTCACCATAGACATTTCAAAGTTGATTATTATTACGGCTTTACACCAAACCTTATAATAAAGCTACGCATTATATTAACGCGTAGCTTTATTCATTAAGATACATAATAGTATAAAGTACAGTACAAATAAGCAATATTTATACAGAGAAAAGTAGGATTTGAACCCACATATCCAGCTTGTAAAGCGGGCATGTTAGCCATTACATCATTTTCTAATATTCGCTTTACCTTTACTTTTTATATTGTTTTTATATGGTCTATTATTACAAATAAATACATTCATATACTTATAATTGATATATTTATCTTACTAAAACTAATATATATAACTTATATTATCGATTTTTTATGTATAAATTAGCTAACAATTCCACAGTATTTACTAAATGTTTAAAATGGTTTACTAAAAGCAGTTTTTCTTAAGTCTAATTATTTTTTATACTGTAATAAAATATGTATATATTTTTATGTTACGATCCCCAGTAGTAAACAACTATGTATAGTATTAGCCATACAATATCAACGAAATGCCAATACATTGCAGCAAGCTCAAATCCAAGATGGTGATCTGGCCGCATTTGGCCTAATTGAGAACGCATCAAACAAACCATTAAAAAAATAGTTCCTACAATTACATGTGCCCCGTGTAAGCCGGTTAGCATATAAAAGCAGGAACCGTAAACAGAATCACTAATAGTGAAGCCTGCTGTAACGTATTCAAATCCCTGGAATCCTGTAAAAATAGCAGCCAATACAACTGTAACAATTAAGGCATATTGGGTTTGTTTATTATTCCCAATAAGTATAGCATAATGAGCCCAAGTCACACTAGCCCCACTGGTGAGCAGTATTAAAGTATTTAAAAATGGTATACCAAAGGGGTCTAAAACCTCAATACCTCGAGGCGGCCAAACCCCTGCAATATCTATTGTTGGTGCTAATGAGCTGTGCCCAAAAGCCCAAAAAAAACCAAAAAACAGCATTATTTCTGACACAATAAATAAAATCATGCCATACATAATACCTTTTTGAACACTTTTAGTGTGGTGTCCTTGAAACACCGACTCGCGCAGTACATCTCGCCACCATACGATGGCAACGTAAACTAAGCTAATTAAACTTAAAAATGCTAGAAGCCCTGCGTAGGTATACTCATGAAACCACCCTACTAGACCTGTAGTAAAGCCCCATAATCCTATAGATGCAAATATTGGCCACGGGCTCGGATCAACTAAATGGAAACTGTGCTTTTGCATAATTTGATAATTTATTATTTGTTTTAGTTTTATGCAGATAAGTAAAATATTTTGTAATTTTTACTTATTCGTGCTTTTGCCCTTGCAAAAGAAAAAGCAAGGGCTTTTGTTGGTATAATTTATATTTATTAATTATTTAGTTGTCTAAATAACTTGGTATCGCTTTAAAGAGCGCACCTTTCAATTAGGATTTGAACCTAAATAAACGCTTTAGAAGAGCGTGGCTTTATCCCTTAAGCTATTGAAAGACGACTTTTTATGTTTTATAATTATTAAAACTAAAAATTAAAACTAAAATTCTTACATCCTGCCTTTATTTTTTTTTATATAAAATAGTTTCAGGTTCTACTCCTGCCCTTGCTTTTTCTTTTGCAAGGGCAAAAGTTAAAGGCGTCACGTCAAGAAGCGTCAGTGACGCTTGCTTTCTAATTGAAAAAACGTTTAAAGTAGACTTCGTTTTCTGTTAACCCAGACGAAGGCCCGCAGTTTTTTACTGGATCAATTTCCTAAAAAAAAAGTAAAAGAATTACACAGTTTACCTCGTTTTCTTACCGCCCTTACAAATGCTATAACTTTTTTAGTTACAGTGACGAGCCGTTTGCCAACCGAAAATTGGCGATATTGTTTTATTACATTTTGCTGATTTAACATTTGAAAATTTAGATTTTACTGTGTATTTAATATAGCGCCTATACGCACACACTGGGCGTGCTTTAAACTAATTGATTTTTTGATTAGACATAGTAAAAAGTTAACTTTAGTTTTTGATATCCATATACATAAAAATAATATCTTTCTTTATTAGTTTATTAATTTTTATATAAACCTGTATAAATACAGGTTTATAAAAACGATTAAATGACTTATTAGTTTATTAATATTTATTCCTTACAGGAAGAAAAGACCAGAAAATCTGTTCTCGGCAGTCACAGATGTGCTTTGCACGTGGGGGTTTCATCTTACCGTATCCTCTTGCCTTTAGGGGGCAGGGAAAGGTAAGGAAACCCAATAGATAATGGTTAATCTCCAGCCCTTCCCCTGCTAATAAAAAAAATTATTTATTAATTCAATAAATTAGTTTTACCAGGAATTCTAAAATTTTAGCACAGCACGAATTATACACTGCATCTACTTAACTAATTGCTACTACTACCCTTCCAGCAACATTTAAACCAACCGACCATGATGATTTAGACAGCTGCTCTTTTTAAAGCGCGTTGACTTGTGCTTCTCAGCCCAAAAATCGAATTAAAACTCAAAGCGATTTTATAACTGTGCTTTTTTATGTACACTGATAAAGCATTCATTGAAATACAAATAATAGAAAGGACTACAGGAATGCCTGTAAATATATATGCATAACGATTTGATTCCAGAAGGATAGCAACAACGCCATCCAGTAAGATGCAAATATTGCTACTCACCATTAAAATATTGTATTATTAAATCCGGTTGAATTAAATTTAAATTGTTTAAACTGTCTAATTCATTAAAAATGTTTTATTTTTGTTAATTAAACTGCTTTTACAGTTTAACGGGCTCCGTTGTTTTTAGGGTAACTAACAACGAAGTTTAACGAATTTTTATTAATACATGGCTAAGTATTGACGATCAATTAAATAAGAAATTAGCCCCTTGCTTTTGTTGGTCCTTTTGCCCACAAAAGTCAAAAACATAATTAAAAAAAAATTGTATTTTCTCCATAAACTACACAGTACAGTTACCCAAAATTTAGGCATTTTACGAGCTGACATTATCTTCCATAGCCGCTTTTTCTTTTTAATTGTGTAAATCTTTTTTGAGCCTACTTGAAAAAAAGCTAAGGTAAGATCCTTATATAAATTAACTAATCGTAATCACTAGAAGCCGTTCTTAAATTTTTTAAAATCGGTATCTTACTGCTCATCAATATAGAATAAAAAAATACAATTGTTTAGCTAAAATAACTATTAAGGCATCAATATTTATTATTATGGAGTTGAGCAGAATCGAACTGCTATAGCTTGCTTGCAAAGCAAATATTTTACCATTAAATTACAACCCCGTATCGTATTATATACAATTATCAAATGGGAAGAGTATATGAACTTATGGAATACCATATACTTTATTTTTTAGTTATATACTAAATTGCCGTTTCATTGATGCAACAGACTAAAACGGCACGTAAATAATATAATCAAACTAGCCCGCATTTGGGTAAATTAAGGTACCTCATTCTGCCATTATTTAAATGATTTCAATTGCTCATTATTAGAAACTGTATAAAATTGCTTATCTACTTCGGATCAATTTGCTATTTAACGCTTCATGTTTAGATTCCCGTACTTTAATTTTTAATCGATTATGGGAATTTCTCCGTTAGGTCTTTGATATTAAGAAAATTAAAAGGGAAACTGATTTTCTTTGGCAAAAATAATATCATATACCCAGTACTAACCCAATCTGCTGGGGATATGCCATACCATAGACAAGGCAAGTTTTTTTATCGTAATTAATTAAATCATTACAAGTAAAATAATTATCTATATTTTTGCCTTTTGTTTGCACTAAGTTTAAGAAAACAATAATATTTTAGACCGATTTCACTACTACAGGGCTTGAACCTGTACTCTCGGCCTTATCAAGACCGCGCTTTAACCAATTAAGCTAAGCAGTGTGATAATGAATTTTGATTTTTGCTATGCGTCATTTGCGGCTAAGTACAAATCAAACTAAAAGCAACCAATGTTTGTTATTGCGCCCTGTAGGACTTGAACCTACAATACCCTTAATGGGTGACGAGTTAAAAGCTCGCTACATTACCAATTCTGTGCAAGGACGCGTCTAACTTTTATGTTTGTTGTATTTAATCTGTATTTTTTTATGCTTATATTATATGTTGTTAGTAATTTAATTTCAATTTACAGTTCGATTATTGTATTCTATTCCTAGTGGTTTTGATTTAATTATTATTTCGAGTTAATAGATAATATTCTAAGCGTCCTAAAACAGGAACTAGCACAAAAAAATAAAAGAAGAAATACAATGTCGCTGTTTGTCCTATAAATATGTATGGTTGTTCTACCGGCTTTGAACCTGCCCAAGAAAGCACAAAACACGCACTTACAAATAGATAAAACGCCTTACGGTGATATGGCCGAAAGTTCGATGATCGAATTGGACTTGTGGCAATAAAAGGAAGCGCTAATAGCGCAACAAAAACTAGCCCAATTGCTAAAACACCTCCTGTTTTATTTGGAATGCTTCGTAAAATGCAATAAACAATTAAAAAGTACCATTCTGGGACAATACTTAAAGGAGTTACTAAACTATTTGCAGGTATATTGTTGTCAGGATGTGCTAGTAAATTTGGTGCAAACCATACTAAAACACTAAAAATTATTGCAAATAGTAGAAGGCCTACGCGATCTTTATAGACTAAGTAGGGGTAGAAGTTAATTTTATCTGCGCTTGCATTGATACCTAGAGGGTTGTTAGACCCTTTATGATGCAGCGCCGCGATATGTACTATACTCGCCCCTGCGATTAAGAAAGGTAACAGATAATGCAGCGAAAAAAACCTGTTTAATGTGGCATTGTTTACTGAGAAGCCACCCCAAAGCCATTGTACTAATTCTGTTCCTACAAAAGGCACTACTGAAAATAGACTCGTTATAACACTAATACCCCATAAGCTTTGTTGGCCAAAAGGTAAACTATAGCCCATAAATGCCGTTGCAACCATAAGCAGCAAAATCACTACACCCACGCACCAAACTGCTTCTCTCGGAGCTTGATATGATCCGTAGTAAAGACTTCTTAACATGTGCACCATTGTTACTGTAAAAAACATGCTTGCACCGTTAGCATGCATATAGCGCAGTATAAACCCACCTTGAACATCTCGCATAATATGTTCTACAGAGCTAAATGCTAAATTAACTTCTGGTGTATAGTGACACGCAAGAAAAACTCCTGTAGCTATTTGAATTACTAAACTAATTCCAGCTAAACTACCAAACCCCCAAAAGTAATTTAGATTTGAGGGCGTAGGGTATGCAATTAAATGATCATTTATTACGCTTAAAGCGGGTTGCTTTAATACACTTAAATTTTTTCGTACTCCACTTGTACTTAAAGATTTAGACTGTTCAATTATAAACATAATAATAATAATGTGTTTTTTTATTTATGTATAGCCAATTAATAATCTGTTTTATAATAATAATCTAATATAAAAATTAATCCAAAGGCTAACCTAGCGATAAGTGGGACTTGAACTCACAACGTTTGATTACAAATCAAAAGTTTTACCGTTAAACTATTATCGCTCCGCTTTTGTATCTTTTTTACTGAGCTCAGAGAGCGAAAAACAGATGGTATTATGACAATTTTATGGTTTGTCGTAGAACTTTTGTATCGTATATGCCCCTTGACTGAAATTTCAAAATAAAATTAATAAATATAATAAAATGGAAAAAAATAATAATCATTTATACGCATGTAATAGCTAGAGTATTGTCTATATAGGCCTTTTCATTATAGTCTATTTCTAACAACAACAACTTTGTAAATGATAATAATTTCACCTGAGTTTCTTTCTTTTTGAAAGAAAAGAAAGAGGCTTATTGAAATTTGATAAGCTTGATCAATGGATTTATAATAATCATTTAGTGATAGACGATAAACGAGTTTATGCTATTTTTATGGTTTGACTTATATCGGTATATTTATGATAATCGGGCTGATATTTATAATTAATTATGTAAAAAATTATGTAAAATAGATAATTGATGCATAGTGTTATGTGGTAGTGGGATTTAATCGGCTTATCATAACTTTTGGTATGTGCAGCATTTCCAATGAAAGAAGTGCGTGAATTAACAGCACATGTTACAAATTTTGTATAAAAAAATATATAATAAAAAACAGATCTCGTATATTTCGTTTTTCGTAATAGCCTATACAATCGAGTATATAATCAACAATGTTTTACGGTTTACAAATGTAATTACAATTATAATTTATAAATGTCTATACTATATTATCAAGAAATGTAGGAAAGTAATGTACTTAATAAAAAAAAAATCCAATATATTAATTATTATAAATAAACAAAATAATTTATTGTAAAAAAAAAACGTAATAAAAAAAAAAGTAATTAGTACGCGGTAGCTCAGCATGTTACAAAGCTTACACCCCGCGCCTATTCACGCAAATGCGATCTACTATAACCTTTACAATTGTTTCTTGCTTGATAGTTTTTCAGCAATTAACATTTCACGCTTAGCGTTGCAACAATGCTTTTTTCAAAACAATTGCTAAACCATTGGCGTGGAATTCCGGGTCCTTTCGTACAGTGGAATTCTAGTGCTTGGTTAAATATTCTGGCTGTCTAGATAGAACCAAACCTGCCTTACGGCGGTTTAAACTCACCTCACGTAGGTCATTATGCAAAGAACAGTTGCGCCCTTAGAACCTTGTGCAGCTCTAGGATGACCTGAGGCAACATCGTCTGTGTATTATTATACACACTACAATTGGCACCATTTTCTATATTACTTAAAGCTTATAATCAAAATATGGATGTATATAAGTTTTATTAAGCTTAAAAACAGTGTATTAGATGATGCTCTAAAACCTAACCTTTTGCTAGAATAGGACCAAGCCAAGCCAACAAAAACAAAGGAAATGTTGATAAGTTATTTTTTTGTATCATAATGTATAAAGAAAAAATTTGTTTTTTATGTAGTTGTGTATATCAATTCAATTTATTTATAATTTGAATTGACTTACAATTTCTTGTAAGAGTAGACCATATCATCACCCTTTATAAGGGTGTTCGGCGTGTGGTCGTTGAGGGGTTATGCAACAGAAAAATTTAAGTTGCTTGAACTTCCCTGCTGATTGCCCGCAATCACATGTGTCAACAAGCTTTTTATATTAAAGCAAGCCACGTAATATTTACATTGCTATTAAAAATAATGTTCTTTGTTAAATTAAATGCAAACGGGGGTTCCAGCATATAGCCAAATGCATTCCTAACCTAGTTTCCTAGATAAGAGCCCCAATGTTAGTTAAGGTGGCGAACCCTGGCGTCTATAAGAACTATAAGCCAGGACTACCCTGTTATCCCTGGAGTAACTTTGATTCGTTGATCTCACACCTTTCCACATAGCGTGTGAGGGTCACTATAGCAGACTTTCGTCTTTATTCGACTTGTCAGTCTTATAATCAGGCATGCTTATACTATTACGCTCTACATATTGTTTCCGACAATACTGAGCATACCTTTTGCTCTCTGGCGTTACCTTTTAGCCAGACCTCGCCCCAAGTAAACTGCCCACCTAACACTGTCTTCGATCTTTATTAACTAAAGTGTTTTATATAAGGCTTGCTTACATACACTGTCCTTTACTTGCGTAACAGATGTTCTATGAAGCTGCTTATATAAATATCTTATAGATTAAAAAGTAATCTTATATAAAAGCGACCAATTTATTATCTAGCGGTTTTCCATTGTTGTTACCTCCCGCCTAACTGTAAGATAAAAAACCGATCGCAATGTTAGGTTACAGTAAAGCTTCACAGGGTCTTATCGTCTAAGACAGCCTAATCGGTATTTTAACCGATATTCTTATTTCACGGTTTTCGCTCGCGAGACAGCAACCAGGTTGTTACGTTATTCATGCAGGACACCAATTAAATGCCTAGGAATTTCGCTACTTTATGACCGTTATAGTTGTTAAAGTCAGCGTTGGGCCTCCCCAAAACTGCTTATTCAAAACCGTACGTGATAGTTTCCTATCATACGGCTCCTCGTGAAAAAAAAAAGGTTATATATGGCGTAAGTGATACCAAGTAAAGCTGCGCCGACTGTGATTCATACCTTGTTTTTAAAACCGGATTTGCTGTAAATATTTAGCGAGGTTTCTTTTTTTTTAACAGATTGTCAACACCGCACCAAGATCTATAGTCTAAAAACTTTGATGTTAATAACGGGTATGAATAAAAATAACTGCGTAAAATATCTTTTGACTTACGGCTTGTGGCTTTTATCGCATAATAGAGCCGCCCACTTTAGTGCATATGTTTACTTTTAGCGCATCAGCAATTGAACGAAAAAGTTTGTGGTAGCTTAATCTTGTCCGTGGGTCACTCATGCGTTGGTTAATTTGAAACTGACACGACGCTTTTAAGCGCGTCTTAACACTTAAATCAATACCAAAGCTTGCATCTTGCATCACAAAACCCTGCGAACCAGGGTGCGCTTAGGTCGAAATCACTTACGCTATTAACATGACTAAAATTAAAACTCGGATCATATCATAGCTGTTTAACCAGTCAATAACACGGTTCAAATGAAAGGCTTTTGGCGTTCTTAGTTTATCTTTAATTAAACCCACAACAAGCTTTAATCCTTGCGGTGTATGAATATTAAGCACACATGAGTTATTGTCATCTCGTATATGAACACTGCCTACAGGGTCACCGCATAAACGACTTAATAAAGCCAATAATTTTTTAACACAAGGCTGTTGCTGCTTATGCAATGTTATGTGAATTGTGGGTTTTGCGTAATTCTTGTCTTTTATATTTAATTTATATTACCGTCGCCCTCCCAAAGCCCGGCCAAATAATGCCCAAGCATTGTAGTGTCACGGTAAACATGTATTTTTTGTTTTAAACTTAATTTAGTCATAATTTAATTACTGTTTTTTTTTTTCCTTTTTTTACATTCCACGCGGCGTACGTTAGCATATCCGGGGCATTACGCCCTTGCACCTTTTCAGCGCAGCTTTTAAGTCAGACTTAGAAGCGAAACTTGTTAATTCCAAAATAATAAAATAAACCAAGTTAGCTTAATTATTTAGTGTTTTGTTTAAAAAACAAAACAAAGTTCGGCATTGGCTTTTTACGCCATCCCAATCCCGCATTTGCGGGGTTTCGTCGTTCCGTAATAACTTACTATGAGTACTTAGATTCCTGCTATACACGATGACTTTGCCCAAAGAACAACATACTCGGCCGTACAGTATGCCTGGAGTCACCATGCTTTAACCGCAGATTCACGTCTGTTAATCATATACTCCTTGCTAGGGATTCGTCGTTTCCTTCATCCCGTTTAACCCGGCTTCACACCTAAAAAAGGCATGCGGGCTACGCTTTTCATCAGTTCCTGTGATGTTTGGATTTACACCAACAAGTTATTACAGTTAGCGGAGTTTTTTAACCCCTACCTAAAGGCTCCAAAATAAAAATGTTTTGTTTCCCTTTAAACGACTCGCACACGGCCGCTCGTCACCACATCTTGTTGATCTATCTTTTACAACAGATTACTTAAATTAGTGGCCGTTAGCAAACGTCACATCCTATACGTCTTGTTTCAAATTGGCAGGACGCTAAGAGTCGGATAGGTAGACCAGTTGCCCAGTTTTCCCCCCGTTCAAACCGTACGTGAAAGTTTCCCTTCATACGGCTTTGATAATGTGACTAGCAGTGTCTGCTGCTAGCCCGCCATTGTTTTCAGCTTCTTGAGTTTTCAAAGGTTACTTGTTTATGACACTCGACATGTAACGCTTCCATGTTTTTGAGTTAGCTGCTACCGCCATCCCTGAAGGGTTTAATGTGATGCAGCTCTATTCGGTCTTCTTTTGAAATGGCATCTTGCATTTGCCGCATACGCCTTGCTGATTCAGGATGATTTGCTTCTTCCTTTTGTCATAAATGACGCTATTCAGAATTTGACTTTTAGTGCGTTTGCTGAGGTAGTCCGCATCCTCAATTAAAAACGGATTCTTGAAATTGTCAAGATTTATCATTGTGTGTTTCTTGAAGTTGGTGTTCGTGGTTAATTATATCAAAGAATTTTGAATATCAACTTCAAGGATATATCTCTTGTCATATTTACTCGCACACATAAGCCGGATGTATTCTGCAGGATCGTGTGTCGATCTGCGTTTTCTAAATCCAAAGCTTCGTTTGTCAGCCCACGTTTCCGTGACGGGTTCCAAGGTGTATAGGAATAGCGCTTGGACAGCTCCTATCGTATAGTGTCCGAATGCCCAAAGGTCGTTTTTCTTTTCTGTCTGGCTTTGGAAGCCAGACCCTTTTGAATAACCCCTTGCTTTTGTTGGCTTGGCCGTTTTCTTTTGGCAAAAGACAGGTTGGGGTTTGTATTTAGACAGGTCTTTTAATTGTATTATAGCTTCAAATTTCTGTGAGGATCTTGTCCACTTTTTTCCATCCACCCCAGCAGTTCTTTTTCCTTTATTAGTCGTGACTTTACGAACTGCAAGAGCACGTAGGGAAAATTGTCTGACCATATGTTCTTGTATTCTTTTATTTCTTCAAGGTCGCCTCTCATCGTGGCAATGACTAACTTGTTTTGTTGTATTGCGAGATCTTGCTCGCATTTTCTCCAATTGATCATATTCCATTGTGTTCGTCATATTCTATTTTATAAGTATATCCTACTAGCTGGGAAGCGTTATGACCTAGTTAGTCACACATTTACCTATGACTCAAGTCTGCTCACTTTCGTGCGTCCCATTAGAGACTATTCTCCCCATTACAGGGAGACATTTGCTTTCTGAGCCGTTCTTTTATCCCCTATGCGCTATCTAGCATTGCTGTTAGACCTCTGCTTGCTTCGCGTACGTAATTGTTTACTCTTCCGTTTGGCATGGCAGTGCATGTGGGACTTACCAAGTTCACATTATTGCACGTTTGTCTTATGTTCTACTTAGATTCTCAGTCTACCCCGAGGCTTGTGTGATCGGATATAGATGCCATAAAAAGGAGCATCTATCTAAGCCCAACACTGATTCACTACTACGCATTTCTGCATTTCGCTTTTGCTGTTTACAGTGACAGTCTTCACGAGGCCTGTACCTGAGTTAGCTTTCGCTTAATCATATAGAACCAACCTAGCACTACTACCTTCAGCACAAGGTAGTTAGTTACATTGTCCTTGCAGCTTCCCACCCCCTGGTTACCCTGGACGCAGGTGCAAGTAGGTTCTCACTACCCGATTAGTGGTCGAATTCTTTCCGATCCGAATTGCAATAATATGCTTCTTGTCGCACTTTTTAGTAAACTGTCACCCAGTTTTCTTATCTGAGATCTAAAACACCACTTTTAGACCGCTGTTTTCGAAAGTACCAGCGCAATTTGCCGAGTTCCTTACGAGCGATTATAACCAAATCTTAGTAAAGTCTACCAATCCACCAGAGTCAGTTTTAGTACGGTGCTTATAGTACGCGTAAAACAAATATTATGCACGTAATTTCTTGCTACTGTTTCCTGCAACAGACCTATTTATAAGGTTTTGTTGGTCACAGCAAGTACCCATCGTAATCTTTATAATACTTAGGGACCGTATTTTTAACTACATCTTTAATAGTTGTGTAGAAAACCCAGGATTTCCGATCATTGGGATACTGTTCTGAATTAATACATCTTTGTATAAATTCAAGTAATTAACCAATAAATACAAAGCTGCATTAATTAAAACATCTCAATTTATGTGTTACTCTAGCTGATATATTCACAACCAATATTTTCATTAAGTCTTACCGACATAATTTTATCAACATGGTTCGTTTTGCTACTCTAACTGGCTTTATTGCTATATTTTCCCTTTTAAAAAGTAAATCCTTTTTAAAAGGGAAAATATAACAAAATAAAGTTAGCTATAATTTCGGCATAGCGCTTAGTCCGGCTAAATTTTCGCAACAACTAAACTATAGTAGTGAGCTATTACGCTTTCTTTAAACGGTAGATGCTGCTAATCAAACGTCCTACTAATTTTTGTGAAGTTAATTACTTTCTCACTTAGCGCTATTTACGGGCCTTAATTAATAGTCTAGGCTGTTTCCTTCTTGTCAAATGCAGCTTGTCCCGCACTGACTGAGTACCTGGCAAAATGCCCCTAATTTGTGGTTTGCAACACCTCAGTAAAAGTTTCCTTCCCATCAGTTTTACAGCGCTCTACCTAGTTAGCATTTATTCTGCAGGCCCCCTTCCTAAAAAGGTTTCGCAAAAAACGAGATATTTCGAAGTTCGATTGGTATTTCGCCACTTAAGTAAACTCATATGAATGCGTTGCAACGCATACCACTTCGGGCGTCCAACTACCTTCCGGCAACCTTCCCCCTGGTCTACCTAAGCTCACTTCGTTTCGCGTCTTGTGTTAGTTTTTTATGATTATTTTCATAATAAGCTTACTTTTAATAAATTAAGCCACTTATATTAAACACACGATTAATAATATGCCTTAAACCAACACAAAGTCATCAGCTCATGATTCAAAAGGAACCTTTCTATTCAACATTATAGCTGCCAAACTGAAAGTCATTATAAGCAACCTGTTTCGGGACTTGTATTCAGAGAAGCAATGGCATTCTTGTTTCCTAATTCCTTTACAGTACTGATTCACTATCGATCTACATAGAGTATTTAGCCAACAGAGTGGTATCCGTCAATTATTTAGCAGTGTAAAACCACTAACTCGCTTATTTACTCCGATTTAAACTGTATATAAATAACGCGTATTATTTATATAAAGTAGGTTTTAAGCAATAAGTACTAATATGTGCACAAATAAAGATTAATTTAATCGCAGCACTTTTTTTGTTTACAATCTACAAGACTATAACTTTCTTTGGTCCGGATTCCACTTAAGTTCGACTGGTAAACAAAAAATTATTTAAGCTTTTGCGCCTTCGCTCTGTACTACTAGCGCAATCCCGGTTGGTTTCTTTTCCTTCAATTAATAAAATCTTTTAGTTCATTGAGTTTTGGTGTATGCTGTTTTATACAGTGTTTCCACCTTAGAGAACGGACTTATCAGACGAATTCTATAGTTGTATGCAACATTCTAATATACTAGTAAAATAGAAAATCTACTTACAATAGAGATTATAATATTTATAACTATAGGCAAGTATATAAAAGGGGCAGCCTTACGCCACCTCTAGAACATGGACTTGCTTAACTCTCCAAGCCCTTTTCGCAGTAAAAGCGCTCTTCCTATGTAGTCAATCCTTCCTCAGGTTGCATCGATTATAAATCAACAAAATTCGTAAATGTCTTGTATTGAAATAAACTAGTATAGTGTTAAAAAAGTCAATTCAATAAAAGCCAAATTACTGGAATTTTTTTTTTACTCAAGGGCGGCAAGACTTGAACTTGCAACCGGCGCATTTGGAATGCGCTATTCTACCTGTTGAACTACACCCTTTTTTAATATGATGCTATTTATCATCAAATATGCGGATTAATTAATATAAATAAACCATTAAAGGGTATCAGTATAATTAGTAATGTTTGTTTTCTATTAAAGTAGTAAAGCAACAGCAGTTCGCACACATTTGTGGCTATGGGCTATTGATTTGCTAGGCAAGGTCAAGTTCGAAATGGGTTTGGTGCCTTATTTTTGTCAATACAAAACAATATGTTTATTTTATTAATTTTGAATTCAGATAGGCTTAGTTTTCTTAAAGAGTTTAATTTTTCTATTTACTTCATATGCTTTTTTTTTAGCGGTAAGTGAGAATCGAACCCACATTACTTGATTGGAAGTCAAAAATTTTACCATTAAACTATTACCGCGTTGTTTTGTACCACTCGTACTATTTAAGCTGTACATTATTATAATTGTTGTTATAGAACAATCACTCTGTCAATGGCAGGATTTGAACCTAAACCTACCACATTTCTAATTGAGAAAGAAGCAGCCGCTTGCCTTACACTTTGATAACAGTTGGGGTTACAAAAGGATTAACAAGAGCAAACAAAAAGCAAAGGCCAACAGAATACGCAGGAAGGATTAAACTCTTTAACCTGGAATTGTAAAAATTATTTGTATAGCATAGATTAATTTAGTCCTTAACTGAATCAGTTCACTTTGGAGAACTCTGTAAACCCTTCAGGGGTCCATCTGGTAATCTAGGCAGTTATTAACTTTTTAACAGCCTTTTGGAATTGGAAGGATTCGAACCTTCAATGAACAACTTCGCATGATTTACAATCATGTGCCAAACCATTAGGCTTCAATTCCACCTTTGCAAGGGAGGGGGCGTATACGATATAAAGGGCCAAGCCAAGCCAAGCCAAGCCAAGCCAAGCCAAGCCAAGCCAAGCCAACAAAAGCAAGGGTACAATAAATCTCTTAGCCTTATTATAGTATAGTAAGCGTTTGCTAACATGTCAAACAAACCCAACAAAGGTAAAGGGAGCTTCTCTGGATGAACAAAATAAAAGGCAAAAACAAGGCCTTTTGTGGGCAAAAGGACGAGGCCTAGTTATTTTATTTTTTAAATTTGCTATTTTATTATGCTATTTTATTATTCTCTTTAACTATTATTCTCTTTAACGAGTTATAGCTAGAATACAATTTGCTGCATAGAATCGTCTTCTTACGCGGGAAAAGGAGCGTAAGTTGTAGCTTTAAACGTTTTGTCCGTACCTGAACCGTGACATAGGTGAGGGTAAAAACAGGGAGGTAACTTGGTTTTGGGTTTGAATACCGAAAAAAAAACTTGACTTTCTAGTACGTTAGTATAGCTACAGTGAGTAGAGATACAGTGAAAGAAGATATAGTAAGGGGAGATACGCTCCGCGTTCGACCCTTATTATTCTTATAAAATCTTTTATAAATATTAATTATTTTATTATATAAAAAATATTATAATTAATAAAAAATAAAAAATAAAAGATTCTTTAAATTAAGCTTTCAGCTATTTAAAAGGTATAATTATTTATTATGCTTTTTTTATTAATTTTGTTTCTATTTAGCTCTATCTATATTTCCTGTGACGGTTGCGTAGGTTGTGTAGGATCTTAAGCTTAATTTTGTTTTCTACCTATCCCCTGAACAGCACTATTTCATCCCTTATGAAATAATAGACTGAAAAATCGGCCTTGATTTAGCCTAGCCATAATGTTTTTACGTATGGCATCACTTTACAATTTATTTTAATAATGTCAATTCTAAAAACAATAAAAACCTTTTCACTAATGAAAGATTTATATACGGGACCTTCTAAAAGTTCGAATGTCTAACCTTACTGTACCAACAAGTACAGCAGATATAGATAATAAAATTATACGAGCAGCATTCCGTACACTAAATACATTTTTATTACTTGCATTTGGATCAATTTTTTTTTTATTTATTGCATTATGCACTTATCAATTGATTCGGAAGGATTTTGGCTTAAATTACGTGAATGACTCGTTTTGCTAAAGGATTTTTTCCAGGCACCTGGCCAAATATCGTCGCAACCTTCAGTGACACAAAATGAAACCTCTTTAATAAACAGAATGGGTTTATTTATGCACGCTGTGTTTTATCAGTTAACTAATGGTGAGATTTTCTGCTTATTAAAAAAAACAATTAACAGTACTGTTATTGCAAAACTTATGGGTTTTAAAACCAAACTATTCAAAGCTATGCTAAACTTGGAGTAAAAATAAACGAAATTGGAGATGCAGTACGTGAAAGTATTCACTATGTGTTTGGAGCATTGGGCAAAATAATCTTAGTACCAGTTAATCTTACGGTAGACTGCGTTGGACGATTGTGCTCCCTTGGTAAATCAGTAATAAAAGCGGTTTATGATTTCATAGTTGACACGTATAAATATAAATTCTTTGAAAAAATTATGAATACAATTAAAGATTGGTTTAAAATAATGATAGCGTGGATACTAATCAGTGTCACGTGCGACTTAAGATGTTAGAATTTAATCAAATTAAAAAGTGATTTAAAGGAGGCTCTTCGTAGTTGTAAAATCAACCTAAAAGGCCGATTAAAGCACTCAAATTTATTTAAATAATAAGCAAAAAGCGGAAATTCAGCTTATTGCACAGCACAGATTGAAGCTTTCAAAATAATTGATCCATTTGTTCGATCAATCGAACAATCCGATAACTCGCTAAGTCATGCTTATATAGTACTGCTGCTGTGTCTTGCATAATAATTTTTTTTGTTATTTCATCACGCACTAATTTAATTTTTGCTTTGCATTAGTTTAATTTGTGCTAATTTTTTATTTGGTATAGGAGTGTAAAAGAAACGCAGAGCAGTCCGAACTAAAATAAAACTGCTTTTATGTTAGGCTCTCGTTGAATAATTAGTAATGATAAATGATTACTAAAACCCATATTATTAGTAATATCAAATTATTAATGATCGATGAATATTTATATTAATAGTAATAAAAAATTATTAATAATTAATGAATTATGTTTTTTTGTTGGATAAATGAGAAACAACACACACTTTAATAAAATGAAAACCACTACAAATTTAAATAAAACGTAAATTAAAATAAAACCAATACAAATTTAAATAAATTATATAGAAAAAGGCTTTGTTGCTAAAGTTTGACATGTTAATGAATTAAAAATCATTGCAGGCTTAGGACTTGAACCTAAATCTCTAGGGCATGAGCCTAGCAAGTTACCAATTACTCTAACCTGCAAAACCCGCACCTTTGCTTTGCAAAGGCGAGGGGGGGTATGAAGCATTTTTATTATTATTATACTTTTCAAGGGGTAGAACCAATTGGTAAAAAAGTAAAAATGGCGCCAACCGCACCTTCCGGTACGATTACTGTGTTACGACTTATGCCCGGCTGCCGAATATACAATCAAATATAGGTACACAATCTACACTTTTCCTGTACACCCGTTAACCAGGCATTGACGGGCTATTAATAGCCGGAGATGAACAAATTTCACCGTTTCAATTCTTTAAAACGATTACTTATGATTCCTGCTTCATACATTCGAGTTGCAGAATGCAATCCGTTTAGATAAGGTTTACAGATTCGCACTTATTTGCATAATTGCTACTGTTTGGTTTATCAATTGTAACACGCGTATAGCCGCGATCATGAACTTCATGAGGATCTGTGATGATGCGCTCTTCCTCGAAAATTTCTTTCGCTGTGGTTTATAGGTACATCTCAAGCTTAACTGAAATTAGTTAATATAAATATGCGCGTTTCGCTCGTTTATGGAATTAACCCAACTTTACAAAAAACGAGCTGACCACGACCATGCAAAGCTATAATTATATACTTAGTTTTGTTTACAAACTAAGCCGTTGTAATTAATCAAGACCGCGTAAGGTTAGCGCGTAGCGACGAATTAAATCGCATGTTCCACCATATTGAATCTCCACGCATTAATTGTTTCAATTTTAAGCTTGCGCTCGTACTATTGAGGCGGGCTTTTTCCGCGTTAGCTTATTCAAGGCCAAAGGCCAAGACATAAAAGCCATCGTTGACTGAATGGACTGTTATAATCAGCGCCGGGTCTCCCCGAAACTCTTACTTCAAAACCGTACGTGATAGTTTCCCATCATACGGCTCCTCGTGTAATTATACAAAATGTATAAAATTTGTATCACTTTTTTTTCACGTGAGACACGTCAGCATATCCACCCTATTACAGTTTGGCATTCGCTTTTTATCTCATCCTACTCTCAAGTTAGCGAGCTGTAAGCCCTCTCCTTATAAAGGTTACTACCTTGAGGTTTCCTCGTTCCGTGATTACTAAATTATGAGCACTTAGATTTCTGCTAAACACCGACAGTTATTAGAAGGAACAGCATGATCGGTAATATACCATGCCTCAACTGTATGTATTAGATTAACGATGCGTTATCACAGATTCGTTGACTAATCATATGCTCTTTGCTAGGGATTTGTCGTTTACTTCACCCCGTTTAACCCGGCTTCACACCTTTTGAATAACCCTTTGCCTTTGTTGGCTTGGCTAAAAAAAGCATGCGGGCTATGCTTTTCGTCGGCTCCCACGACGTCTGGTTTTTCACCAGCAAATAATCACAGTTATAAACACAAAGTGTATTACTTACAGTACGTATTATTTGTAATACTTTTCTGTAAAACGAGTCGCACACTACCGTATCTAATGGTATTTGATCCCCATCCCTTCGTTCCTAAGCTACTGTTTTGACCCAACTAATTGCCTTCGCAAGTGATATTCCTAAAAAATTATTCCCATTTTATCGGTGACTTTTCAATTCTATTAGTCGCTGTCAAACGAGTTGTTCTAGAGTCTTCATAGTAGACAAAAGAGCACCGCCGAAGAACGCTTTACGCCCAATCATGATCTTTATTGCTCGAACGACTGGCCTAACCGAGACTTATTCGGATAGGTAGATCTTTTCAGATTTTCCCCCCGTAAGAACCGTACGTGCACCTTTCAGCGCATACGGCTCAAGCATCTTGTCCCTTGCCTTTGGATTAACAACCTCGGGCAAAGGTAAACAATGATTATATATTAACAATGTAATGATTATACATAATTTATTAAAATAAATATTTATTAAAAGACACCAAAAGCAAGTTAGCACCCTTTCAGGTTAATACAATTGTATTTATCGGCGCCATTACAGCACCACATTCGCTTTTTGCTTTATCTTCTACCTTCTAGGTGATAGCCCATCTTACGAACGGCCCTCTAAATAACATGTATTATTTAGAACCTATAAGGCTTACCAAGTTCATACTTAATCACAATCTATTGTGTGCTTAGGTATTGGCTATGCTTTTGCGATTTTTGAAAACTCAACAACACGAGCCAGACGCGCTGCCCTACCACATAAGCTTACGCCAATTCACTTTATTTACCATACACACATTCCCGTTAGCCCGGTCTTCATACGCGCTAAACCAAGGGCTCAGCACGCATGTGAGTTTACAGGTACGCAGAGTTATTTGCGTAAGAGAATTGCACTCTATTAATTAAGTCATACTTGTCGCACCTGGCACCAGCATTAGTCCGTTCTTCTCTCTAGGTACGCTCTAGTTATTCCCTAGCATTAAGGGTTTACAGAATTCTCCTTCATTCCCCTACCAGTTTGGTTCGCTCAAGCTTTCGCTCATTGGCAAATGTTTTGCGCTGCTGCAATCAAATGATCGGCTGTGCTTACTACACAGCTGGTACTGCTCTACCTCTCAATGCAGTTAACGATAATCGGCTACCATCTATCAGACAATACAACCTAATCGTCCATGAAAACCCTAAAAAGACACTTTTGATTTTTTTGTATTTTAAACATAATCACTTTAGCTTATTCTCATGCATTCCTACCCTGTACGCGCAATGCTTCACAGCACTACACTAGCATGCGTCAATCCCAACTGTCGCAATAAAAGGGACGCACAATCAACGTCCTTACAATTGTTTATAGTTTTTTGTTGGCCTGGCCCTAAGGGGCCAAGTTACGCTTTTGGCAGGGTTCGAACCTGCGTCATCCAAGTTAACAGCTTGGCGCTCAACCACAGAGCTTCAAAAGCTTCTCAAACATACCGACTTCTAGTTTTTTATAATTTTAACAGTCGGCCTTTTCTTAAAGAAGCACATTTACTTTAGCTTTATGCGGAAGGTGAGAGACTTGAACTCCCGCGTTTTGAAAACACCCGTTTTCAAAACGGGCCCATTAGACCAACTCTGGCAACCTTCCATAATTTTTTTTATAAACATAAATGTGTCCTTTTCTTTTTGCTTCTTAAAAAGCAACGGCTTCTTTTTTGTATCGTATACGCCCCCCCCTGCTTTTTAAGAGTAGCATGCAATAGAACTTGCAACAAAAAAGGATTATTCTCACTAAAAAATGAAAATATTGGTAATAGAAACAAGTTTTGATTCCTATCATCTGTAATTCTAACAGCTGTTCTAACTGTGTTATAAAAGGTTTTATAATGAGTTACATTATTGAATATTATTAAAAAGTAAAACGTAATGCTGCTCTTTTTAAAGCGTGTTGAAACCAGATTAATTGTTATTATTCATTTTGGGTGTTGGAAGAATCGAACTGCCATAATTGACTTGTAAGGTCAAGGTTTTACCATTAAACTAAACACCCTTTTCTTCTGAGCGTGGATATACCCTTCTTTAAAGAGCCATTTATATTTAAAGTACTAGTTTACATCGCGAAAAGAATTAGAAACACCACCATTAATGTAAACAAAGCAATCGCTTCTGTTAGCGCAAAGCCTAAAATGCTATAACTAAACAGTTGTTTTGTTAAGCTCGGGTTTCTAGCTACTGCGGTAATTAAAGATCCAAATACAATACCGATTCCTGCTCCGCAACCGGCTAAGGCAATTGTTGCGCATCCTGCGCCAATAAGTTTTGCTGCTGTATCTTGCATATGAAATTTTATTTTTAAATTATTCTAATTATTCTTTCTATACATGCCAGTTTTATTTTTACTTGTATGTATGATCAGAATAAACAAACAATAAAGAGCAGTTGGAAAGGCTCTGAGTAATAATTTCAATGGAAAAAACTAAACGCTACTAACTAGACAACAATAAGTATGTTTACGTGTTGTAACCTTTTTAGCACTAGATAAATAATCGAAATGCTTTTTTTGCTGCTCTGGGTATTTTAATTAGGATTTTATCATGCTATAATTTGCCTTTTGAATAGCCTAACTATAACACGATTTAGTGAGTTGTGATTCTTCTTACAATATGGTCACATAATAGTTTTTTTAAACGTAGATTGTGTGCCAATTGCAGTGCTACTGTACTGTCCAACCATTTATTTGCTGACTCAGCGGCGCTTGCCTGGCTGGTATTGGCAAGCCAAGCTTGATTAAGTAAATGGTTATATTGTAAAGTGGCGTTACTGGTTTCTATTAACCCAGATGATTGTTTATAATGCTGATTTAATACCTCTAACAGCTGTGTACTATCTGAGTCACCACGTTGTTGGTTGGAACGTGCAGTGCTTTGATAGCTTTCCGCTTGGTTAAGATTTAAACTATTTAATTTTTGACGAATTTTTAAAGTGCTAACTATTTTAGGTATTATAAAATGTAATACATAATAATATACTGCGCTAAATGTAATAAATAAGTACACGTATTGGGAAAAATAGGTCAGTGCGTCTAATTGCGGCATTTGCTAAATCTTTTTTTCTTGCGAAACACAGGACTTGAACCTGCACCCTTAATAGAATGGTTCCTAAAACCACCGCGTCTACCACTTCCGCCAATTTCGCTATTTTAAACAACATAATTGAAACTTGTTGACACGATGGCTAGGCTAAAAGGGGGGGCAACGCGTGCATAGACTCATCCAACGTAAGTGACAATTCGTAGTTTGTACATCTGGCTTCATTTAAGCCTATAATCAGTTATTTTTGACGCTTAACTTTCCCAGAAAGTCTTGATATTGCCCTTAAAGGGGTTTTGATTTTTTTTGAAGTTTGAGCATTTGTCCGGGTTCTTTGACCCCTAGAAGGCAAACCAAACATATGGCGTGTTCCCCGATAGTGCTTTAATTGAATTAAGCGCTGCACGTCGTTTTGTATATACCTGGTTAGGCTTGTATCGATTTCTTCTCGGCAAATTCGTGTAAGCTTATTAAGCTGGTTTAGGCTTAGTTTAGCAAGTCTCACGTTTGGGTTAACACCCACTAAAGAGCAAATCTTTAAAGCTTTTGTATCGTTTAATCCAAATATAGACTGTAACGATATTACCAACGGCTGATTTTGGTTTAAATGTGTGCCTAATATTAACATAGATTTTGATGTAAATATAAATAATGAATGAAATTTAAATATAACCTAACCATAAAACAAACAAAAGCGGTTTGTGTCTCAAAGGTAATTACAATATTAAAATACACGCAGTCCTTTTTTGAATGGATCGACTATTGCCTGCCTATAATAGGCGTATGTTATCACAGCTGATAAATGGAATTGAACCATTATTTTAGGTTTTGCAAACCCACGTAATACCAGATATACTATATCAGCTGCTAAAGCCAATTATGGTATTACAAATCATTCTATCCGGGACGTATGCACGTCCTTTTGATGCGCATACGCCTTTTGTTTTCGAAGTACCAAAGGTTGCAGGTAAGCGATAAGCCTAACTAGCTTATACAGGGGGTTTTTAAACCTGTTCAAGATGCTTACACTAATAATTAACTCCAAATTGCTTACAAGGCTATTGCTTGTCAAACTACCGAGTAAGCTGGACCTTATTTGCTCACTACGGGTTAACGTATTTCCAAGTAAATGGGCAAATTTTACGGTTGCTTGGTTACATAGTCGAGCGTTGTCGGGACTTTTCCATTTGCTTAATTCGACAACTTGTTTATTCGCAAATTGCGTTAATAAACACTGCTTTAATTCATAATCGGAAATATAATAAATCGTGGTTCTGTTATGCAAATTGGTACTGCTACGATTTTTCAAAATGAATGCACCCATAACACCTGAGTGCTGGCTATAGGACAAGTGACAAACCCCGTTGCTATGGCGAGTCTTACAGAGTGTTTGAGCGGCGATACTGCTTATATGGCGTTTTGTCAGTACGATGTTTTGAAATTTTAAATCAGTATACAATTCGTATTCATTAATGACTATATCAGAACCTACAATACCGTGAATATCCCAGAATCCTCCCAAGCCCGGGGTCTTTTTAAGTGTGACATAAGGCTCAACCCAGCGGGCAAATTGTTTTGAAATTGCTATTTTTTTCGAATGCTTTAGAATTGCAGTTTTCGCGGGCTTATTAAAAAAACAACTTACATCTACGCTATAGCCGCTTTCCCAGCTTTCAGGTGTATTAAATTGTAACACGATTATTCGAAACGGTCGAATATATCGGGTTACAATTCGATTGTTTACATTGTTTTTTAGAGGGTTCCCCACCAGAGAAAAGTGAATTGCTTTGTAATGCTTGTTTACATCCTTGTAAACTTCTGGAGCAGCGATAGACTGTAATTTTTGTTTTTTTACGCTGCTGCAATTAGTTAGTATACTTTGCTTGTAACTCATTTTATTTTGTAACTATATAAACTAAAAATATTGACTATTTTTTATAGATCTTTGTATCAACGCTAACCAAAAGCGATGTATTAACGCGCTAAATTATAGTATCAGCTATATATAATAAAACGTTAGATCAAATCCTGGAATTGGTTGGAATAAACTATAATTTAGCTTGTCAAGTTCCGGCAAAATAAAGACGTTATTAATACCCACAGTAGCATGCCCTAATACTGTGAATCTACCACTTTTTCGTGCTAATAAGTGCATTGGCTCTGCACTTATTAGCAGTTGAAAAGGGGCTAGATCTGCTGACAAAAAAGACCATTTATAACAAAATAAATATGTTGATTTTTTACGAATATGCGATTTCACTCCGACGACAGCTCCTTGAATAACTTTAAAGGCGGCGATCGGCTGTTTACTTTTAACTAGCCGCGGCGTTTGACCACAACAACAAAAACATTTGTAAAAAGCGGTGTATAACTCACCTTGTGAGAGTAACTTTTTTGTTGTTGCATGTAAGCTTATTTGCGTAATATTACTCCATAATCGAGGATGATTAAAATGAGCTTTTGTGGCGTTGGCGTATCCGTTTGATTTAATTGGTAACGTCGCCTTGATACTGGTTTTTAAATTGTCCTGGTTTCTGTGTCTATCCCCAGCTATTCCAACTGAGAAAGAAGTTTGATTTTCCACTAATTGGTAGCGTTGAATGCTGCACTTATACCAACTCAGTATTTGTTGATCGATACATTTTTGATATTGCATTGTTATTTAATTTTACGATTTTATCCAAATCAAGATTTTAGCTAATTCTATTTATCATACTAATATAGCACTATACTTGTTAGTTTTTTGCTGTTGCAATGTTTCCCGCAATATTGTAAAAATTTTACAATATTACTGTCGGATAGTATTGGACTCGAACCAATGAAGCCCAAAAGGGGCAACTGCTTTAGCAAAGCAGCGCTTTAACCAACTTAGCTAACTATCCCCGTTTACACAGGTAATTTAATAATAATTAATTATTTTAATTTTAATAATATTTAATAATATTTAATAATTATATAATTATTAAATATTATTAAAATAATTATTAAAAATTAAAATTTAATAATTAATTTTTTTTTTTTAATTATTAATTAATGTATTTTTTTTTTTATTTGCTTATATATACTCAACAAAATAAACATGGATGACTGAGCAATCATTAATGTTGTAAATATTCTACCACTACACAATCGAGTTGGTGCGCAGCGTGTTTCGGGCGTTGTAACGCATGAGCGTGTTGGCTTCCGGTAGTCTTGGTTTCAAACTACAATTATATGACCAAGCCACTTCTATTACGTTACCCCAGATGCTTAAGCATCTGGGGTAACGTAATAGTGTGTATCTATTAATCACTATACAATTAAGCGTACATATTACATAAGATAAACAACATGGTATACTGATTTTAATTACTATTGGTTATTGTCAATTTAAAATCTCGAATGTTTTGTTCGTAAATATGTTGTCCTTTAGCAGTAGTACTACGACTTAGGGTTAGGGCAATACTACCTAGCATAGCAGATAATAAGATTAAACTGGCAATAATTAATTGCAAAGCGTAGGTAGTGTAAAGTATAGATCCAAGACTATAAATTTGGGTTGTATAATCGAGAATACTTGAGTTTAAACAATAGTGTAGCTCATAATTCAGATAGTCTACAAAGCGTGCTTTGCTATCAGGTAGTAAGCGGACGTTTGCGAAAGAACTGCTAAACTCATTTAGAATATTTTTGCATTGTAACGCAAAAACAATTGCAATTATTGTATTAATCGGGGCTTGCTTAAGCCGCTTTTCTGATATTGGCTCAACTTTTATATCTAAGATCATAATAGCAAATAAAAAGAATGTACACATAGCACCAACATACAAGACAATGAATAATGCTGCCATATAGTCATGACCGGATAGCAAAACCAGTGCGCTAGCATTAAAAAACGCCAGGATTAAAAACAGCACGCTATAAACCGGGTTTGAACTTTGCACAACTAAAGTTGCGCACGTTATAAGTAATGCACAAAAAGTATCTATTAGAATAGTCATAAAAAAGTATTGTTAATTGTTATTGTTTTGTTGGTAACTAAAGGGATTTGAACCCTTACGAACGCATTCACAGCGCGCTATGCTTACCATTACATCATAGCTACCTTTAATGCGTATTATTATAAATTTTATTTTAGTGTATATTATACATATACATATATTGTGATACAATAGCATAAGAAAAACCACGCTTGCTATTGGCTTAATGCTATGCAAACAAAGATATAGTCGGGTTTTATAAAAAATAGTACAGTTATTATTGTACTTAAAGCACAGATGTACGCATTTACTGATACAGGCATGATTGTGAACATTTTAAATCGTTGTTGATTTGGTACACTTTTATGGTCAGCTTTGGTACAAATGTTCCTCTGTTCTGTCTGTATGCTAGCTTGCCGCAGCTTTAAAAATGTGCCATTAAGCTGAGCATCCGTTTGTCTAGCCGAAGGTTTATAGGTTTGTTTGAACTGTAATAGTGTTCGCAATTTTGGATTAAATGAGTATGCTATACCTGCGTTGCTAAAATAAATTGTTTTGATTACTCGAATATAGTAAAACGCGCTTAAAATAGCACAACCAAGCGCAATCGAGAGCGTTAGATATTGCTCTGTCTGTGTTAACGCATTAATAATCAAATATTTACTATAAAAACCTGCAAACGGAGGTATACCGGCCAAACTAAATAAAGCAATCACTATTGCTAATGCTAAACTAGGGTTTGTTTTATTTAATTGGTTCAGATCACTAATGTATTTTATAGTTAAACTATCTGTACCGTGATCAACTATATGGTCAGAATTATTTTGTTTTATTCTTTGTCGATACTCGAGATCGGGATGTGTTCTGAATAACGGTAGTACAAAAATACTAAATAAACAAATACTTAGCAGTATGTAAACAACCATGTGCACTATTAGTAAATCCCATTGACCTGTAATTAACGCTAACAAAAACCAACCAACATTAGCAACTCCACTAAATGCAATCAGGCGCTTTAATTTGACTTGTCTCATAGCACTAAAGCTACCGATTACTAAACTCAGTATAGCGATTAATGGTAACGATTGGAAAATCATAATGTGTAATTCCAAAACTCTAATCAAGGCGGTAGCAGCGGCGATCTTAGCTGTGATAGCAAAAAATGCCGTGATAGCGGTAGGGCTTCCCTCATACACATCGGCTACCCACAAATGAAAAGGCGCAGCAGCAAGTTTAAATAATAAGCTAACACATACACAGGCTAATCCAATTGCTAAGGAAATGGGTACAAGCGCCAGATCTATGGTTGTGCTATTCCCAAAAGTGGAATGATAATAGTTGATTATAATACTCAAATCTGCAAAACTTTGCGACCCGGTTGCTGCATATATTAATGTTATGCCTAATAATAGTATTGCCGAGCTAAAAGCGCTCAGTATAAAGTATTTTAACCCTGCTTCTGCACTAGCCTCGGTTTTAGAGCGCATCGCTGCCAGCATGTAAAAACTTAAACTTTGCAGCTCAATACTGAGATAAAAAGTTAAAAAGTTATAACTTTTTAGTAAACACAGCATTCCAATGACTGATAACCAGATTATGAAGACAAATTCATATCGGCCATACCGTTTCACAGCAGCAAGCCCTAGCAATAGCGATGCTGAGGCGCTAATACATAATAGCACGCTCATAAATCGACTTAAGCTATCCCATATTATTGAATCTGTTAAGCCTATTGCATAAGTAAGCGGGCTATTGATGTATAGTATTGAGCAACAAATTAGACTAAGTATAACTAATTGAATTATTGGTTCAATTAAAGCTACAGGTGTTGTTATATAGCCGTTACTTGGGCTAATAATGTGTGTTTGTGTTCTAACTAGTCGGGCAGAAAACTTTGTAGGGTTTTGATTATTTAAGGGCGTATGCGCTTCAAAAAGGCTTTGTTGTATCGATAATTTATTACGATTGTTTAAACCCTTATGTTGACCTTTGCTTTCGACGTATACGCCCCCTTTGTAAATGGGGCGTATACGCTTCAAAAAGGGGTTATGGTTATGTAACGCTTTTTTTTTATATGAATGCGTATTTAAACGTTCAGTATTACGTCCATTTAGTCTAGGCGAGGCGTATGGTTCAAAAGGGTCATATGCAGACTGACTAAGCTTGTCTCTAGTAAGGTTTTGCGTATAATAAGAAAAGCAAATTGCAAATAATAAAAGTATATTTATTAAAACAATTTGAAAACATTCCGGGATTACTAATAATAAATCGACACTATGCATTTTAATTTTAATCAGTTAAGTTTTTTTTTTTTTAATTTTTTCTACAAACGTACGCGTATAACATAGTTTATTTTTTCTATTTATTTTTTATCGGCTATTTTTTAAAGCTTTTTATATTGTTTTGATATATTGAGGGCTATACCAAAGACTATATCAAAACAATATAAAAAGATCAAAAAGGTGTATGCGATGTGTATGCATGCGTATGCACTTCAAAAAGGCCAAGTCGATACAATAATTAGTTTACATAACGTATATACTTTAGATAACTACATATTGTGTAAAGATAAGCTTATATAATAAACGATTTAATAATATTAGACCAATATTACTTTATTTTAATCGATTAATTCGTTTCGATTTCGATTGCAGCTATCAAATAGCTACTAATACTAAGTAATTCTATACTATACGGCGCATAACATAATTGCAACCGAATACTATAGAGTCGCTGCTTTAAGTAGGGCTTGAACCTACAACCTTTTGATTTTCAATCAAACGCTCAACCAGTTGAGCTTTTAAAGCGTGTTTTGCAAGCAATAAATGATTGATAATTAATCATTTTTGATGTACATTATGTATTCTAAACTAGCAAGTAGCTGTATTTTTTTATAACATACTAGCTTTTGCAAACTAATTTGATCCATACTTCCATGAATCATACAGCTTATTAATTCAGATCGTATGCTTTGCTTTTGCTCCTCTAAACTTGCGCTAACCGGATCATTTTGAACAATTAACCATACAAAGATGAAAAAACAAATAGCTAAAATGGATTCAGAGTTTAAAAAAACAATGCCTAAACCACTTAGAGTAATTAATGCTATAATATAATAGATAGTTAAATTTAAAGACATTTTAAATATAAAACAATTTTTGCTTTATCAGCTTTTTCTAACGGTCGATAGATCCGAACACTACATCTAAAGAGCCAATAATAGCTACAACATCTGCAAGATAATGTCCTCGACCGATTAAATCAATTGCTTGCAGCGAAGCATAATCTGGCGATTTTATTTTTACTCTGTAAGGGCGATTTGTACCGTTACTTACACATAATACGCCAAACTCACCTTTTGGTGCTTCTGTCGCACAATAGGTTTCTCCAGCCGGCAGGGGGAACCCACTACTGGTCGATTTAAAATGCTTAATCAATCCCTCCATTGAGGTTTTAAATTCAGCTCTTGAGGGGCGATCTTGGTATCCAGCTTTATGGTTTAGCAGGTTAAGCTTATCGTTTGGACTAATCAATGTAGTTCCTGACGCAGGCATTAGATCTATCGTCTGTTTTATAATACGTAGGCTTTGACGCATTTCTTCTATTCTTAACAGATATCGATCATAACAATCTGAATTTGCACCAACAGGCACATTAAATTTGACTTTGTCATAAAGCTCGTAAGGTTGAGCCATTCTCAAATCATATGCTATTCCAGAGCCTCGTAGTAGTACCCCAGAGACTCCCCAAGCAATCGCGTCTTGGGCGTTTAACACCCCAACATCAACTAAACGTTGCTTGAATATTCTGTTCCCCGTTAGAAGCTCTTCCATTTCGTCAATTCGAGAAGCAAATTGGTCTGCCCATTGGTGTATTGATTGTAGTATGCCTCCGGGTAAATCTGCTGAAACTCCTCCTGGTCGAAAGTATGCTGAATGCATTCGGGCGCCACAAACTCTTTCATAAAATTCCATTAATTTTTCTCGCTCTTCAAAGGCAAATAGAAATGGCGTCAGAGCCCCCGTATCCATAGCGAAGCAAGATACAGCTAATAAGTGATTTAAAACACGGGTCAATTCGGCATAAAGCATTCGTATGCATTTTGCTCGCGCACTTATAACCGTATTTGTGAGGCGCTCAATTGCTAAGCAAAAACTATGCTCCATTGCCATTACACTTACGTAATCCAGACGATCAAAATACGGTAACGCTTGTAGGGCTGTTTTGTATTCAATTAATTTTTCTGTACCCCGATGTAATAAGCCTATATGAGTATCTGTTTTTATAATTTGCTCCCCTTGCATTGATAGTATTAATCTAAGAACACCATGAGCAGCGGGGTGCTGAGGCCCAAAATTTAGAGTAAAAGGGCGTGACTTTGGTTTTATAGGTTGTTGGATTGCCATAATTAATTATGTATATTTGGATATGCTTGGTTTATTATTATAGTGTTTTAGATCTAGATTTAAGTAGTAAAAAATCGAATATTATATAATCGTTCTTCTTTACGGTTTCTTTCACATGTAAAAAAATATTTAATTTTTATACTAAATTTAATTTTTATACTAAATTACACCGGAACTAACGAGAATTGAACTCGTATCTAGCGCGTGACAGGCGCTTATTTTAACCATTAAACTATAGTTCCTGGAGTTTTCAAAGTGTGCATATATATGATATTTTGGAATCAATTACAGATTTTCCAACATTTTATTCTTATAATAGTATATACTGATTATTTGTATAAAATGCATTAAATTAATGCAGTTCAATAGCGTCTTTTAAATAGATACAAAGTAGCACTGCAAAAACATAGGCTTGTAAAAAAGCCACGGCTAACTCTAAGCCATAAATAGCTACAATTACAACGATTGGTATTATAGACAGTATTGCGTATAAACCGTTTGTTGCCATTGCCCATGCAAAATTAGCTATAATTGCAAGTAAACTATGCCCCGCTGTAATATTTGCAAACAGTCGGACTCCCAAACTAATTGGCCTAAAAATGTAACTAATTAATTCGATTACAACTAGCAATGGAGCAAGCCCGATCGGGGCTCCTCCGGGTAAAAAAAAACTTAAGAAGCTAAGCCCGTGTTTAAATACACCAATTAAAGTCACTCCTATAAATAGGCTAAAGCTTAGCCCGAATGCTACAACTAATTGTGCGGTGGTTGCAAAGCTAAACGGTATTAACCCAATTAAATTGGCTGCTAGAATAAATAGCCATGTAGTAAAAACAATACCTACATACTTTCGTGCTTCATGTGAACCCAGTTGTTCTAAAACTAGTCCGCTTACAAATTCATACAACATTTCGCTAACTACTTGATATTTACTAGGTATCACTAGTCCACCGTCAAGGAATAAAGTAGACCATATTATGCGAATGCATGCTACAGTTAATAGGCAATAGATAGCACTATTAGTTAAACTAACATCAATATAACCTATTTGTACAGAATACAGGCTTATTACACTAAATTGTTCTAGTGGAGAATTCATAAAAATTAATAAAAAGTTTCAAACTAGTAGACTATGATATAGCAGTATACACATATGAATGAATGAATGCTTGTCTACCAGAGTGCAGCGCTTAATTTGCTTACTGCGGGACTTGAACCTGCATGCTCAAACGAGCAAAAGCTTTTAAAGCTTTCGTGTCTACCGATTTCACCAAGTAAGCGGTTTCGTTTTTTTTGGGGGGGGGGGAGTATATACAAAAGCGCAGTTCTTGGATTACAGCCTAATACTTGACTCCTTTCGCAGCCATGATTTTTGCTCTACATCCAATTCTCCACGATAACTTATAGTGTATAAAAATTCAAATATGATTTGACCTTTTAATCTGATAAAACCGGTTTGCGCATTCGTATAATTTGGTACAAAGTTGCTTTTAAATGGTCGCCTAAATAAAATGTTAGACATTTTGGCACTGCAGCGGCTTTTGGACAATCGATTTTCTAAAGCACTTATATAATTTAAACCAGCAGGTTCACAGAAACTACGATAAATAACCAACTCTAGAGAAGTCGCTGGCTTGACTGTATTACGAAATAAATTTATATGCTTTTGAACCTTACTAAAAGTGGAACCATTTGACTTTTTTAAACCCGAGTAAGGGCTGACTATATAACGACATTTACTTAACCTACTATTACTAGCAGGATTGGCTAAATTTTGTTTTAATTTGGTAACATTATCTGTGCTTAACGGATTTTTTTTACCAATTTGTAGTTGATTACTTAAACTGATGCCTGTAATTGGGGCAGATACTTGATTCTCTTGCTTATGTTGCAAATACAATACGCTTAAAAATGACAGTAGAAACATACTGTATGTCATATGCTCGTAGTTGGGTTTAAAATAACATAGTTGGTCAACTTTTTGTAATGATAATAAAGGCGTTATCGGAGCGCCAGATTTCGCAGCTAGGTAATAGGGCATTTTTTTGAAGTTTTGGATGTTCAAAAGCTTGCCGTCAATAGGTTTTGTCGTGTTTGTCTGCGTATAAATGTTAGCTGTTTTTTTCTGCTCAGCTCCGCGTTTAAACCCCAAACTAGAAAGATGCATTAGGCTATTCATAAACTTTATATTTGTGTCCAACAAAATATTTGTATATTTGGTTTTTAGTCTATTAAAAACAAAATATTTATGTATACGATTTATTTGATTTGCTTTTGTTATACCACAAAATTGAAAATGATTTTTTTTTGCGTATTTTTCTCTAGTATTACTTGCATTTGTAATATTTATTATTTGATTAGGCAGCTTATAGGGTTTTATAGATCTTAAAGAAGCGTTGCTGGAACTTTTGCCTTTGCTTTGCGAAGGCAAGCGGCCAAAGCAAAGGTTAAAGCGTTTATAATTGTTATTAAAATCATCTTGTAGCCAATGTACGTAATGTAAAATTGCGCTACAAAAACGTCTTTTGTTTAATGTGAATTTTGTAGAAAACAATTGTTTTGCTGCGCATACTATATTAATTGGCAATACGTTGGGTGTCAACACAGTTACATTATCAGAATTGACTACATTGTGTTTTACTAGTTTATTTGTAGGCAAAACCGTTTGTTTACTCAATAGCTCTGTTAGTTTGAACATATTTATGTTTTGTTTAAGCTGATCATCAAAATAATATTGACTGATTCCTATAAACATAGAGCTTTGTGTTTTGCTAGCTATTCTTAATGCGATTGGATTTGCTCGGCTCATTTTTAAAATAATGATATTTTTTTTTTAGTTTTATCAAATAAATAATTTAAAATTGTTTTTATTTTTCTAGTATAGTTAATAGAATAATGGAATTACTTGTTTTTTGTTAACGGCGTACATTACTATATATATGGTAATTCGTTTAAGTTCAGCCCTACAATCAACCCGAGCTAAGTGCTTTTACAAATACCCCGATTAGAGTATAAACAAAAAAATGGCTCGATGGGTTACCTAAAATGGGGTAATTTACAAGATTGTTTAAATTATAATGATTACAACTACGACGGCCAAGTTCACTGTATGTCATACCGGAGACTAGACCAATGGTGGGAATTTTGAGACAATTGGCTTGGTTCACTAAATTTTGGTTTTTTTCAGGATTAATAAAAAAAATTATATCTGCCAACTTATTATTCACATAAGGACTTTTAGCAAACATTTCATATTGGTTTAGTTGGTTTGAATTAATCAACTTGTCATAGTAATTGCAGAATTGTTTTTCATCATATTTAAGCTTAAGCTGCTTTGCCATTAGTTGCTTAGTATGCGCTTTATAGGCTTTTAAAACAAAATTAGTTTTAAATAATTTTATTACTGAGGATTTGGTTGAGTGTATAATATTGTTGTGTTTATTTTTATACATACTGCTATTATTAACGCTTTGATAAAACCTACTAATATAAAAATTGTTAATACTATTGTTTTTAAGGCTTTTTAGTAATACTTTTGATTTTGGAGATCTATTTTTTAAGCATTTCAAGCCAATATCCGCCGGAGAAAATTTGATCGGTGGCTGATTTTCTCTATGGGTATTATACGATTTAAACTTTGAATAAAACTCTAAGCTTGTTTTGTAAGCCCTTCGCACTAACTTTACAGGGTTTTTAAATGTTATAAAATCTTTGCTATTTTTAAACAGCGCTCGTGATTTAGCGGGTGTCAGTTTAAGCGCATACACCGCCGCATCGACGCCCTTGTTATTTGCAACTGTAAGCTGTTTAGACTGATATTTATGCCGTTGATCAAATATTTTGAATTGGCTATAGAACATACTAGAAGGGTATTGGCCTTTTAATCTCCAAGCTAGTATTTGACCAAATATGTTTTGCCTAACTATACATTGCTTTTGTTTTAATTGACGATTAATTACTAAGCCGCCATTATTCACGGGTCTTACATAGAATGAAAACGGTAAATAGTATTGTTGGTATACAGATGGTGAATAGCTAGATTGTAACTTTTTGTTAATGGTTGCTTCGTAATTGGGATTAGTAATATTGTGGTGTAAAGGCCGGTTTAAAATCGTGGAACGTATATGAACGACATTTTTGACCAGGGTGTTCAGCGAATTGTTCAAATAGACCGATTTAAATTGATTCAAAGATTCATCATTTAGTTGGTTTTGCAAAGTATTAAACCCCGTCTTAGTGTTAGTTAAAAAGCCTACAAGTGGAACAGTGATTTCACCAGTAATTTGTTGTGTTAAAATGCGGGCTTCTTTGACTTGTAATCGTATAGCGTTGTTTGTGTTTACTTTTAATCGGTCATAATTACTTATGCCTAATCTATTATCATTTTGTGTTAAAGACAAAGGTAACATAACGTTATCAAAGGATTGTGTTATTTTACCACCTTTTTGGATGTTTAACTTATACTTTTTTAACTCATTCTGCCTTGTTTTTTGTCGATGTGTGTATTTAGGGTTATTGCCCTGCATATACCTGAGTTGACTACAATTCCGCACGTAAAAATCTTTTGATTTATACAATATACAATTAAATAGTGAATTCGAGTTTTTTATAAAGCTCTGTACTTTTCTATTTGGAGTATGGGGCATTTTTACGCAGCAGCTATTTAAAAAAGTAGTTAAATGATTAAATAATGCTTTATTTTGATGATACATCGCCGTGTTTAAGGAATATTTGGATGAAGCAGGTAAGTCACTTGTACATTTTGAGCCATAGTTGGATATATTACTAAGTTTGCGCGGCATATTATGCCGCTTATACTGCTGTATTAGCCACGCATTTACTAGTATTGAGTCAGCAGCAATACTTTCTTTACCGTTTATAAATAAAATCTTTTTATTGTTTCGAGCAGCAGACCAGCATATTTGCAAGGCTTTGAAAACATTGCAAAATGTATTTCTTAAATTAAAAAATGCAATATCTGGCCCCCAGCAAAGTAATTGTTTGGTTTGAAATAGGTAAGTGTTATTATTTCGGTTATTCTCAAACGTTGCAGTGTAGTTATTTATCATAGCTTGAACTGGACATTTTTCATTTATAGCGCTATAAATGCGGCTTGGTCCAGTAGAATATCTAGAATAATTATGCGTTGTGTTATTGTTTATAATAAATATCATATGTTTATTAAAATCTCAATAGTGTATTATTTAAAAAATAGCTACTTTTGATATAGCCCTTGCTTTTGATACACTTTGATATGCTATGCCCTTTCAAGGGTAAAAATCAATTCTTTTATAATAAAGCTTAATATGGTGTATTTAAACACATTTTTTTTAATGACTTCTCTTTATCAGTCCGGGGATTAATCCTCGGCCAGCGTAACGACGAAAACTGATTCGACTTAATCGAGATTTTCCTATTATCGAACTACGACCTGTGACTATACAGCGATTTCGTATATTTGAAAGCCCCTGTTTTTTAGTAAATCGTCTATTTATTTGATCCTCTAAAATAAGCCCTGGGCCGGCATAAGATAAGTTTTTATTTAAAACGCTATTAAAACAATTGTCTTTATTCCCCTTTTGTATCTTATACGCCCCTTCCAAGGGCAGCTTTGTTAATACAAGCCGATCTATAGACAATAATGATTTTAATAAAATTACATTTAACTCGTAATTATCAAACCAAATTCGCTTTTTTTGATCACTTATAATACTCCGAAATCTGGTTTGAATTGTTTTTCTGCTGGTCGTTCTTTTATTATAAACAAAGCTTGCCCAATCAGTCTGTATTAGGTTTTTTACATGTTTGTTACATGTTGTGTTTTCTTTTAGCGAGGCTGAAATTAAAATTCCCGGGTTTAATTTAGACTTTAATAAATTGATGCAAAACCTTTGTTTGGATTGCTTAAGTAATGCTAAATATTTTTGATTTTGGTTAATTGTGTTAAAATTATAATTGTTTTTTATTATGGTCATATTTAATAATGTTGTATTCTTATTTGTTCCTTACTATACCCAGACTCAGGTAGTTGAGTAAAAAAAACTGAAAGTGGCAAAAGGAGTATTCGAAACTCCGCATTTGACATATGAAATCAACGTTCTAACCTCTAAACTATAATGCCAATTGTTGGCTATAATATTGAAAAAGTGTTGCTTTTTAAGCCAATCGACTTCAAAATCGTGGTTTAATTTTTAATATTTAGTATAGAAAAAATTAATTGTACATTGACTTGCTGTTTTATTTAGCTTCGCCTAGTTGGATCGTCGTGGCTCTCGAATTACAGGTAATTCTGGGTGAGTGTGAAAATCCATTGGGCTTGTCAATAACCATTCCGGGCTATACACTGCAACAGGCTTTTGTCTATGTTGTACTGGCCAAGGGTTTCTAGAGGCCTGCCGAGCTACGACAAAAGCTTCAATAACCACAGCAAAAAACACGACTAAGCTTGCGACGCTAATATACGCCCCGTAACTACAAATTAAATTCCACGATGCAAAAGCCGTTGGATAGTCAGGAATACGTCGCGGCATTCCGTTAAGCCCTAGCCAGTGCATTGGTAAAAAAGTAAGGTTTGCGCCTATAAATAATAACCAAAAATGGACTTGTGCCCACGTTTCGTTATACATAAGCCCTGTTATTTTTGGAAGCCAGAAATAGAATCCACTAAATATGGCAAATACTGCTCCAAGGCTTAAAACGTAGTGGAAATGCTAATTATAAGCTACTGCTTATAGTTTTGGACTATCTCTTTATCTATAATTAAATTTTTTACAAACGGAACTCTTGGCCATTTTGGGTTTTGGTATTTAATAAAGTCAACTAAAAATGACGAATAAATTCGGAATTCTAGGCTATGTTTTGGATATTTTTGATAATGTCTTATAGTCAAAAAATATTTAATTTTGCTAATTCGATAGAATTTCATAGAACAAAATAATCTGTTTTTCATGAAATATTCGTATAAAAAAATCATCTGGTTTACCCTTTGATATGTAAATTTTATAGCGCCGTTTCGTACATAATAGGCACTTGGTGAATAATTTGGTACAACGAAATCGAAATTCAATTTTTTAGAAAATTCATTCAGTTTAAATTCCAAAACACACTCAATCCGATTGCCTTTATAATTAAATACTATCGTGCCATCACTATCTATTAGACCTGCAAAATAGGGGTCTAATGGCTTTAAGGTGTAATCACTCGGCTTAAATGTAATATCTAAAAATGCGCACGCTTTTTTGAATGGGTTGACCTTTAGTCGAATTAAACCATTAATTATATTAATCATCTCCCCCATCTGTTCTTGCGTTGATACAATATAGGTACAATACGGATTTTTTTTGTCATATCGAATTCTTCCAAAATGTAACGTATTCTGAATCGTTGTTAATATTCTAACATCGCGTACATGAACTTTAATTCTTATAGCTTTTAATACAATTTTATTATTTAGCTTTCGAAGATCAAAATTACCATCTCCATCAATAATACCCGCTAACCAACCGTTAAACCATAATAAGTTCCGATTATAATTTTTAAAACTAGATAATTGACGTATAGTCTCTGAGGATCCCATCAGGTTTCCTGCTGATTGTACAACTGTATTATTATTATTCTGACTATTCAAGTTTTTCATATATTTGCAAAGTAATTTATATATTTGCCCTTCCGCAAGGAGTTTCGCAAAAGTAAAATAATATATTTGTAAAATAGTATTCATCTATTTGTAAAGATCGCATAATTGTACTTAGGGAATAGTAAATAACATACCAAAACAACAAAAGAAAAGAGTTTTTATTTTAGCTTATTTTAGTTTTTTGTAGTTTCCAGCATATAGTCAATTACAAAATAGATATTTTCTTCTATTTGGCCCAAATTCGAGCAACTACGTAGTACGTCATTTATAAACTTCTCACAGTTTCCTGTAAGCTTGGACTATGTCATCAAAGAAATCACTTATAAAGTGAATTCATTTGTTCCGCGTGTAGTCTCTGAGGAGCCCGTAAACCTGCTTTATGTTGGTTTATCTATAATTGGTATAAAGCATAAAAAAATTTTTGGTTTCCTGCAAATTGCCCATTTTTATATTTTGCAATAATACAATTAAAGTTAACAATTTATATGTATACATATAAATTGTTAACTTTAATTGTATTATTAGCGTCTGTTAATTAAATTAACAAAATCCAAATCTTTAGGGGGTTCTTGCATATAGCGGCATTTAGTCACGACGCGTAAATTAATTATAAATACTAAAAAATAAATAGTTTATTTATCAGTTTTTTTTCCAAGCTCTCTTTGAACCGTTTGTACTGTATTTGCTTTTCACCTAATAGCCCTATAAGATCAGGGGAACTATAAAAGTTACAAATATTTTGTAAAACTGCCCCTGCGTAAGTTTCCAAAAAATAAGTCCGAGAAGTGCTTCGCACTTTGTTAGGTATTTTAAAGGTGGTTTTAATTGCAGTTAATACTTCATAGCCGTTTTCTTGTGATATGCTAAAACTGTGGCTGCCGTTGGATCTAATACAAAAACAGCCCTCCGCTTCAGTAAACCCAATCAGCCAATTAGGCCAATGACTCAATTGCAAGAACAGGCTACTACTATAATCATCAATACAATCGAAACCAAACCAAGATAGGTTTAAATTTTTAATATGGGCATATTCACTATAAGTTATTTGATTGGTGTAACAATATTTAAAAAAAGCATATTGCCTTCGTCGATGTGTCAGCAATAGCCCATACTTGTCAATGATAGCCATAATCTTTAGCAACTTTAAACGATGGTCTTCCACCATGATAACAAAACCACGCCGGATGTGTAAATTCATTATACCTAATTTAAAGCGGATTTTAGCGCACATGGTGTAATTGGCCTCCGTATACTTTAGTTTAATTATAATCCTAAATTGCAAACTACGCTTTTTCCAGTGGTTCACTTGAATGCTGCCGTCACCTTCTAAAAGCCCCAAGAAAAATTGTTCATAGGCTTTTTCGGTGTGTATGTTGTTACTATTTATATTCATTAATTATTTATAATATTGTTATTTTCATCGTGAAGTCCAATGTCTAAACCAGCGTTACTTAATATAACACCTGTTAATCCACCAACGGTAAATAAGAATAAAAACCCTAATGCAAATAGCATAGGTGTTTTAAAGGTAATTCGACCAGCCCATAATGTAGCAAGCCAACTGAAAATTTTAATTCCTGTTGGTACTGCAATAATCATCGTTGCTGCTGTGAAGTATGCTCTTGTATCGATATCTAACCCCACAGTAAACACTTAGAGTCAATTAATTAAATTACTTAAATTAACTTCTCCTCCGAAACCGTACGTGATAGTTTCCCATCATACGGCTACTCAACATTATATTTAAATTGTTTTTTAACTATTGATGTATTTGGTTATTTATGCAATTAAAACAAAATAAGCATCGGGCTTTAGTCTAGTTATAAACACCGGTTAACATTGTTTGCATTCTTTTAGCTGCCTGTAATCCCTTAAAGCTCAAATGCTTTTAAAATTGCATCAAGCGGAAGCACCTACGAAACATTCGATAATGTATATACTTGCGGGTCTGCAAAGCGTATTGATCAAAATAACGGATTACCGTGGGCAAGCGCTTATAGCCCGAAATAGTCAGCCTTTTGAAGCGTATACGCCCCTACCTTTTGTATACCGGCTTATCTTTCCGTATCCCAACATGTGTTTCAGGGCATGAAAAAATTAGTAATCATTTTCATGCCCACTAATGATTAGTTGATTTTTTGAAAAATACCCGTCACCTCCAATAAGGCCGGCTAAATAATAGCCCAAATCGGTGTCCGACTTGCTAAGTTATTTTTTGCCATAATAGTTTTTATAAATTTAAATAATTTTGTTGCGATGTAAGTAGGCTTATCCTGCCCATTATAGGCTTTACCTTTTCAGTAATCAGACTTGTTATTTCAAATCAGGCATTTGCTTTTTACACCATCGTCTGCCTTTGAAAGCATAGCAAAAGCCACTTTTAAAGGTTTACCCTGTTCCGCTATAAATCATCAGTGTTTAAGAGGGCTTGTGCTTTGCGCCGGGGTTTTAGTTTTATCCGGTCCATCATGCTATCACAATTACATTACGCTATACCCGATTTATATGCTTTCGACGCGTTCATTAGCACATTTGCTTTAATAGTGCTTAACTATATTCTAGCCCTTAAACCTCGGCTCTGTCCCTGCTTCTACCCTTTTGCGCAAACTTTGCAAAGTAAAGGTAGAGGGATTCTTTTTAAAGACTTTTACGTCTTTATGTTAAAAAAAGACCTTTACAGTTTTCGCACGTGGACCACGTGGCTAGGTGATTAATCTAGGTATTTATAGCGGCTTGGTCAAACATAATTGTTTTAACCCCAATATCCCTCGGGGCCTATGGTCCCCAATTTCAATCGGTCAGGTCGCACTGTGATGTGCATAAACAATGAATCCTAAAATTCCAATTGACGCCATCGCGTAAATCATTCCGATAGTACCAAACACAGGTTTTTCACTAAATGTACTAACCACATGACTGATTATCCCAAAAGCTGGAAGAATCAAAATGTATACCTCAGGATGGCCGAAAAACCAAAAAATATGTTGAAATAAAACCGGGTCACCACCTCCAGCAGGGTCAAAGAAACTTGTATTAAAGTTTCTATCTGTAAGCAGCATTGTAATTCCAGCGGCTAATACTGGTAGACTTAACAGTAGTAGAAAACTAGTAATAAGCACACTCCAAGCAAATAGGGGCACCCTATGCATTTTCATTCCCGGAGCTCGCATATTAAAAATAGTTGTAATAAAGTTTATAGACCCTAATAAACTACTTAATCCAGAAATATGTAATGAAAAAATTGCTAAATCTACTGATGCACCCGGCATTCCTACTAGTGATGATAAAGGTGGGTAGATGGTCCATCCTGTACCAGCACCAGTCTCAACCAATGCTGAACTTAATAGTAATAGTAAACTTACTGGTAACAGCCAAAAGCTAATATTATTTAGTCGTGGAAATGCCATATCTGGAGCTCCGATCATTACGGGCACCAGAATGTTACCAAATCCACCCATTAGGGCGGGCATTACCATGAAAAATATCATGAATAAAGCATGAGCTGTTATTACAACGTTATATAATTGATAATTCCCTGACAGTACCTGTGTACCCGGTAGAGCTAGCTCTGCTCTAATTATCATTGAAAGTGCGGTACCAATAATTCCGCTAAAAATTGCAAAAATTAGGTAAAGATACCCAATATCCTTTGCTGAGCTTGAAAATAACCAACGAACCACCAT